GATGAAATATATATTGATATAGTTATGTACAACAGAATAATTCCAGTTTAAGTATAATGACAAGGATAAGCTAATATTAACTCGTCGGATTTTTAGAAAATAAATATATTGAGATATAACTACAACTTCATTTACAGTATAGTAGCAATTTTACCAATAATCTGGAGATTTTAACGAGGAGCCGTATGAAATGAAAATTTCATGTACGGTTCTGTAGAGTGACAATAAAGGTAACTTTACTGTCAACTTTTACACTACAACACCAAAAAAACCAAATTCCGCCTTACGCAAAGTAGCTCGAGTTAGATCAACATCTGGATTCGAAATTACTGCATATATCCCAGGTATGGGACATAATTTACAAGAACATTCTGTTGTTTTAGTAAGAGGAGGAAGAGTCAAAGATTTACCTGGTGTCAGATATCATATTATTAGAGGTACATTGGATTCGGTAGGAGTAAAAGACCGTCACCAAGGGCGTTCTAGTGCGTTGCATATCATTTACTAAAATCTGTATCATTTTCTAGATACCCCCTTTTTTGCTAAGAATGGGTAAGTAAATAGCTAACCTCAAGACTAAATGGATTGTTATGAAGGGACCAAAGCATGCTATTAATAACTAAGATATTAAAAATTATATCATAACATACCTAGGGTTTCAAACTGAATTTTATTATAGTAGTTTTCCCGTAACTTTCAATTGATAAAAAAATTTTTATTTTTTTTAGAACAAGTAAAAATATAATAGCAATTACTTTGAAGTTTCATTCAAAGTAAATTTTTTTATACTATCCAAAGACAGGCCTAAGGGTAATAAAATTTAGAATTAAGAAATGCAAGATTTCCATAGAAAGGAAACGGATACTCAATTAAAAGTGAGTAAGCATCGTAAAAAATCGAGATGTGGAAAGCCGTATTCGGTGAAAATCGGATGTACGGTTTGGGGGAAGATTTGAATGATCCATCCTACAATATGGAGTCGAAAAGTCAAAATAAATTGAATAAATTCGTTTGAAAATAAAAATATCGATTCAATTATTTGTATTATGTCACGTAAGAGTATTGCGGAAAAGAAAATTGCGAAGCCTGATCCAATATATCGTAATCGATTAATAAATATGCTAGTTAATCGCATTCTGAAAAATGGGAAAAAATCACTAGCTTATCGAATTTTATACGTAGCTATAGAAAATATTAAGAGAAGAACAAAAAAAAATCCATTATTTGTACTACGTCAAGCCATTAGTAAAGTAACTCCGAACGTCACAGTGAAAGCACGTCGTATAGGTGGATCCACTTATCAAATTCCACTTGAAATTGGATCGACACAGGGAAAAGCATTAGCAATTCGTTGGTTGTTGGGAGCAGCACGGAAACGTTCAGGTGCAAATATGGCTGCCAAACTTAGTTATGAGTTAATAGATGCTGCTAAAGATAATGGAATTGCGATACGTAAGAAAGAAGAAACACATAAAATGGCAGAAGCTAATAGAGCTTTTGCACATTTTCGCTAAATCAAATATTTTAATCGAAGAAATAAAATGAAAATTTTTTGTACAATTTATTATTTAGTGTTATATAACACTAAATAATAAATTGTACAAAAAATTTTCATTTTATTATATGTTTGTTTCCCCACCATATTTCCCACCGGGAAATATAAAGAAATATTGCATTATTATAGTCAATACTTTATTTTATCCTACAAAAAATTTTTATGGAATTAGAACTTGATACATTTTTTTCATATGGAAACACTATTTTACCTGAATGTATTCCAATTTTTGGTTTATTAATGATTTTATTAACTGATTTAGTATTTGCTGGCAAAAATACAACTATATTCTATTTCATTTCTGTAATAAGTTTATTGATAAGTTCAATAACATTATTATTTCAATGGAAAACAGAACCAATTAGCATTCTTTCAGGTTCTTTTCAAACAGATAGTTTTAATCGAATATTTCAAATTTTGATAGCATTGTCATCTATGATATGTATTCCTATGGCTATAGAATATACTGAATGCACCGGAATGCCCATTCCCGAATTCTTAATATTTATTTTAGCAGCTACTGTGGGGGGTATGTTACTATGTAGTGCTAATGATTTAATAACTATCTTCGTATCGTTGGAATGCTTGAGTTTATGTTCTTATTTACTATGTGGTTTGGCAAAAAAAGATATTAGATCAAATGAAGCTGCTATCAAATATTTACTTATAGGTGGGCTAAGTTCGTCCATCCTTATATACGGCTTTTCCTGGTTATATGGGTTATCAGGCGGTGAAACCAATATACAACGAATTGTCAATGGTATTTCGGATACACAAATGTCAGATTCTATGGGAATGTTTATTGCATTTCTATGTATTACAGTGGGACTTGCTTTTAAACTTTCACTAGTTCCTTTTCATCAATGGACTCCCGATATCTATGAAGGAGTGTGATCCGTTTAAAAATTTATAGTTATTAAGATTTTAAATTCTTTATATTATTACATTTATTTTGATATAACCTGACAAGAACATAGTATAAAAAAATACAATCTTCACTTAAGATTAAAAATGAAATTTTTATGAAACTTGAAATTTGGAATAAAGCAAAATTTCAAATATTTTTTTATAAGAAATAAAGATCCGTTAACAAATTGAATAACTATTAGGGATAGATTTTGCAAATGGAAAAACTTGTATAAAATCATAAGATATAAAAAATTTCCATTATAATTTAATCTCTATTCTTCGAGACAAAAAGTGATATAGGAATACAAGTCAGTAAAACTAATCCTCAAATGGAAAAAATGTATTATACTTGTTGGGAACGGAACGAAAAAATGATTATAAATGATAATATTAGCAATATCAAATATCATTAAATTACAAGGATTCCTCGAAAAGTTCAGATTAAAACTCTTTAATATTATACATACCCGAGGAAAATGCTAAATTGATTGTATAACAAAACAAATTATTGTTCTCAATTTATTATTTAGAAGCCGTGTGAAACAAAAATTTCAGGCACGGTTTTGAATGAGAGGGAATTTGAAATTTTCCGACTCTAACTCACCCACTCCAGTCGTTGCTTTTCTCTCAATTACTTCCAAAATAGCTGGTATAGCTTTAATTACCCGAATTTTCAATATTATTTTCGTTTTCTCACCAAACGAATGGAAACTTATATTGGAAATATTAGCCATTTCAAGTATGATTTTGGGTAATTTAGTTGCAATTACTCAAACAAATATAAAGCGCATGCTTGCATACTCCTCTATAAGCCAAATCGGATATATAATTATTGGATCGATAGCTAATAATTTAAATGGTTATGATAGTATGATTATCTATACTTTTTTTTACATTTTCATGAATCTAGGTACATTTGCTTGTGTTATATTATTCAGTTCACGTACAGGTACAGATAATATTCGTGATTATGAAGGATTATACAGAAAAGATCCTCTATTGAGTATTTCATTAACAATATGTTTGTTATCATTGGGCGGAATACCTCCATTAACAGGTTTTTTTGGTAAGTTATATTTATTTTGGTGTGGATGGCAAATAGGTCTTTATTTTTTGGTTATAATCGCACTCATTACAAGTATAATTTCGATTTACTATTACCTGAAAATAATAAAATTAATGCTCTATTCAAGGGATAAACGATTAAATCCTTATTTACAAACTTATATTGTCTCACACCCTTTTTTTCTCAAAAAAAATTCTATTGAATCCACTATACTTTTTTGTACGATAGGATCTACTTTTTTAGGTTTTTTCATAAATCCATTTTTCTATTTTATCCAAGACAATCTAAAATTGAGTATTTTCGTAAATACTTTGTAACATAAAAAGGATTGTATGTAGTGAATAATAAGAATAAAATTTTATTCACTACATATGCAAAATGTAAAGCCTTGATGGTGAAACGGTATACACGCGAGATTCAAAATTTCGTGCTTTAAGCATGGAGGTTCGAATCCTCTTCAAGGCAAATCTTTCTCTTATTCATTTAAAGAAATATTTTATATGTTATACTATCTTCATTGATAGTAAATAAAATTATCGAACTCAAAATATAGAATTTTTCTCAATATTGAGTGAAAAGCGAATTAAATTTTTGAATATGAATTTTCAACCAATTTATCTATGATTTTTTCAAAAACAGATTCGTATTTTATATGACTATATTCCGGATATTTCCGAGAAACCATTAAAATAATATAATTATGGAAGTAAACATTTCAGCATTTATTGCTACGGCTCTCTTTATCTTAATTCCCACAGCTTTCTTACTTATTCTTTATGTACGAACAGCAGGTCAAAATAATTGAGATAAGCGAAAAAGATTTGTCGGTAAAAGGGGGAGTGAAGGAAGAGAAATAGAAAATAATAGTTATTATTTTCAGTTTTTTTCCTTCACTTAGTCATTAAATTAATACACTGGGGAAAAATGAATCATATGGAATTAGGCCCTAGTACTATTATAGGGATAGCTTTGGTAATAGTAGGTATATTTTTATACGCCCTAAAAAAAAGGGAACCTTACGTATCTAGAGGTGTGATTTTTTAATGTACTTTAATAATATTTCAACACATTAGTAATTTTTTATTAATGTGAAACTTGAACAAAAATTATTTTTTCAATCTTTAATTAGTATAAATCCATGGTTAAAATGTTTCATCAACATTTTGTATGTCATTTCGAAAACGTTTTCAACGAATTATTACAAATAAAAATTTTTTTCTCTGGAAAAAAGATGGTAATAGCAACGGAATTTAATTTGAACCTAAAGGTGAGGGAAGAAAGTACTACGAAATACAACTTTTTATCAAATTAGATATAGCCAATAAATATTATCTAATTTGGAAAACAAAGACAATCCAAAAGATTTTTTAATTGACATGGATCTCGGGTAAATATTTTTTTGCTCAAGCCATACCGATTTGAAAGAATCATATATGGTTTTTAGGGGGGGTTTGCTTCAATCTATCCCAATATTATGATTTTCTCTTTTCCTCCATCGGTTTATTATGTGGAGGGATTCTCTTTTTTCAAGGCTGGCGATTAGATCCGATTCTTTTATTATCTCAAATACTCCTAAGCGGAACGACTGTATTTTTTATAATGGAAAATATTTATTTGAGAAATTCCTCTTATTATTCGGAATATACAAAAAGAATGGTAATGAATTCGAAGATTCAAACACGATATACTTACAGAGACTATAAATTAAGAAGCCATTTTGATATTAACAAGAAGGAACTGAAAAGAGTTTTTTATACCAAACATATAACTTACTGGAAGGGAAAACAAAATAAAAAGGCATTGAATTTCGTAAAAAATTCAATGCCTTTTTATTTTGACTAAGTAGTAGAAAATGAAAAGAGTATTCTTCTAAATTTTACAAGATAAATTCATAAACCACTTCTTCCCCATACTACAAGTGATAGAGAAAAAGTGAAAACAACCATTAAAGCACCCCAAGCTATATTAGTAATATCCATAATTCCTTTTGTTTTGTTTTCGTCTTGACCAGTACGAGAGACCGATATACATTCATATGTATATATATACATATGTATATATATACATATGAATGTATATAAATCCATTATTTTCTGCAATTTTCCACGGAATTATTTCTAATTATAAATTATTATTAATTCAGTTGATTTTCTCTTTTCAATGTTTCATTATATATTCGGATTGTCCATAATACGATGTCTCAAAGAACATTTCAAATGTTACAGACTATACTACATAGAGCATAACGGTTTGTTCCTAGAAATGACGAAATAGACAATCCACTTTTTTATTTTTAGACTCGAATAGTGAAGCGACACCCAGATTTGAACTGGGGATAAAGGATTTGCAGTCCCTTGCCTTACCACTTGGCCATGCCGCTGTTCGTTATTTCCAAATAATACACTTTATTGAATATATTTCCCAAGTTATACTATATAGTTCCTAAGGACAAAACAAAAATAAAAAATTAGAAACTTATAATTTCTTGGTGGGAACTGAAGGAGAAACGTTTTTAAGATAAAGTAAATTTGAATTTTATTTTTTAATATTAATGAAATGAACTCCAATAAAATTTTAAAGGAAAATATGGAGATCTTCGTACTCCCCGAATTTGGGCAAATACAATTCGAAGGATTTAATCGTTTTATTAATAAAGGTTTAATCGAGGAACTAAAAAATTTTCCGATAATTCAAGATATAGACCAAGAATTGGAATTTCGTATATTTGGTGAACAATATAAATTAGCAGAACCATTGTTGGAAGAGAGAGATGCTGTATATAAATCCATCACATATTCGTCAGATCTATATGTACCTGCTCAATTGGCGGATAAAGGGGAAGGTAAAATACAGAAACAAACAGTTTTTCTTGGAAGTATTCCTTTAATGAATTCCCAGGGTACTTTTGTTGTCAATGGAGTTGCAAGGGTTATCATCAACCAGATTTTACGAAGTCCCGGAATTTATTACAATTCAGAATTAGATCGTAATGGAATTCCCATATATACGGGAACTTTGATTTCCAACTGGGGGGGGAGATTAAAACTGGAAATTGATGGAAAGAGACGAATATGGGCACGAATAAGCAAAAAACGAAAAGTCTCAATTTTAATTTTATTATCAGCAATGGGTTTGAATTTGAAAAAAATATTGGTAAATGTTTCCTATCCCAAATTTTTTTTAGAGTCTATAGAGAAAAAAACTAAAAAAGAATATCCTTCGTCAAGAGAAGAAGCTATGGTTGAACTTTATAAACAATTATATTGCTTGGGTGGTGATATAACCTTCTCAGAATCTATACGCAAAGAATTACAGAGAAAATTTTTTCAACAACGATGTGACTTGGGAAAAATAGGACGTTTGAATATAAATGAGAAATTGAACCTTGACGTACCTGAAAATGAAACTTTTTTAGTACCTCAAGATATTTTAACAGCTGTTGATTATTCAATAAAACTAAAATTTGGAATCGGTAGACTTGATGACATAGATCATCTAAAAAATCGACGTGTTTGTTCCGTAGCAGATTTATTACAAGATCAATTGAAATTAGCATTAAACCGTTTAGAGAACTCAATTCGACAAATTCTTCGAGGAGCAACTAAGAGAAAAAGATTACCAACCCCTAAAAGTTTAGTAACCCCCACTCCGTTAGTAATGACTTTCAAAGAATTTTTTGGTTCGCACCCATTATCTCAATTTTTGGACCAAACAAATCCATTAACAGAAATGGTTCATAAAAGAAGATTAAGTTCTTTAGGTCCGGGCGGACTGACAAGACGAACTGCTGGGTTTCAAGTTCGTGACATTCATCCTAGTCATTATGGACGTATTTGTCCTATCGAAACTTCCGAAGGAATGAACGCTGGACTTATAGGTTCATTAGCGATTCATGCAAAAATAAACAATCTAGGTTGTTTAGAAAGTCCTTTTTATCAAATTTCCGAATTGTCTGAGAAAGATAAAATCTTGAATTTGTCGGCTGGAGAAGACGAATATTATCGAATTGCCACTGGAAATTGTTTAGCATTAGATGAAAACAGTCGGGAAGAACTAATAACTCCAGCTCGTTATAGGCAAGATTTTGTTTCGATCGCTTGGGAACAGATCCATCTTCGCAGTATTTTTCCCTTGCAATATTTTTCTGTTGGAGCTTCTCTTATTCCTTTTCTCGAACATAATGACGCAAATCGAGCGTTAATGGGCTCAAATATGCAACGCCAGGCCGTTCCGCTTTTGGAAACGGAAAAATGTATCGTGGGAACGGGAGTGGAAAATCAAACAGCTTTAGATTCAGGTAGTGTGATTGTAGCGCAAATGGCAGGTAAAATAAATTATATTGATTGTAATCAAATTAGTTTATCCCTGAATGAGAGAGAAAGAAAGACAAATTTTATTATATATCAACGTTCCAATAACAATACTTGTCTGCATCACAAACCACAGGTTGTAAACAATAAATATGTAAGGAAAGGACAAATGCTAGCTGATGGTGCAGCAACCTCCAAAGGTGAACTTGCTCTTGGGAAAAATATTTTAGTAGCCTACATGCCTTGGGAAGGTTATAATTTCGAAGACGCTATTTTAATCAGTGAACGTTTAATATATGACGATATATACACTTCACTTCATATTGAAAGATATGAAATTGAAGCTCGTATTACAAGTCAAGGCGCTGAAAAATTTACTAGAGAAATACCTCATTTAGAAAATTATCTACTGCGTCATTTAGATAAAAACGGGATTGTATTGTCGGGAGCATGGGTCGAACCCGGCGATGTTTTGGTTGGAAAATTAACACCTCAAGAAACGGAAGAAACTTTACGGGCTCCGGAAGGAAAATTATTACAAGCTATTTTTGGTATTCAAGTAGCTAATTCCAGAGAGAATTGTCTAAAAGTACCGATAGGCGGAAAAGGACGAGTTATCGATGTTAGATCGATCTATCGGGAAGATAGCTCAAATGATGCTAGAATTATTCATGTTTATATTCTCCAAAAACGTAAAATACAAGTAGGTGACAAAGTAGCTGGACGGCACGGGAATAAAGGTATTATTTCAAAAATATTACCAAGACATGATATGCCTTTCCTACAAAATGGTACGCCTATTGATATGATATTAAGTCCATTGGGTGTACCATCGCGAATGAATGTTGGACAAATTTTTGAATGTTTACTTGGTTTAGCAGGCGACTTTCTCAGAAAAAATTATAGAGTAATACCATTCGATGAAAGATATGAACGAGAAGCTTCCAGAAAATTGGTCTTTTCACAACTTTATGAGGCGAGTGAAAAAACAATAAATCCATGGTTATTTGAACCCGATAATCCTGGGAAGAATCGATTATTTGACGGAAGAACTGGGGAAATCTTTGAACAACCAATTACTATAGGAAAAGCCTATATGTTGAAATTAATTCATCAAGTAGATGATAAAATTCATGCACGTTCAAGTGGACCTTACGCACTAGTAACCCAGCAGCCGTTGCGAGGCAGATCGAGAAGGGGTGGACAAAGGGTTGGGGAAATGGAAGTTTGGGCTTTAGAAGGTTTTGGTGTTGCTTATATATTGCAAGAAATGCTAACCATAAAATCAGATCATATTCGGGCTCGTTATGAAGTACTAGGCGCTATTGTTACAGGAGAACCTATACCTAAACCTGAAACCGCTCCAGAATCTTTTAAATTACTTGTTCGAGAATTACGATCTTTAGCTCTCGAAATTAATCATGCTACTATATTTGAGAAAAATTTAGAATTAATACTGAAGGAAATTTAAAAAAATAATTTGGAATCTTTATGTTATGACTTATCAACGGAAATATCAACACCTTCGCATTGAATTAGCCTCTCCAGAACAAATTAGAAATTGGGGTAAAAGGATATTACCTACTGGGGAAATAATTGGTCAAGTAACAAAACCTTATACGCTACATTATAAAACCCATAAACCAGAAAAAGATGGATTGTTTTGCGAACGAATATTTGGACCTATTAAAAGTGGGGTTTGCATTTGTGGGAAATATCAGGGAATTGAAAATCGAAAAGATAATATAAAATTTTGTGAACATTGTGGAGTAGAGTTTATTGAATCAAGAATTCGAAGATATCGAATGGGATATATTGAATTAGCTTGTCCTGTGACACATGTATGGTATTTAAAACGTCTTCCAAGTTGTATTGCTAACCTATTAGCCAAACCACTAAAAGAGTTAGAAAGTCTAGTTTATTGCGATGTGTGACTTGATCATAAGTTTTTACCTCACAGATTTTTCTAAAACTGTTATTCTAATTTTTCATTATTTAGAGTACCTCCTATTTTGACATACCTTTATGAAAGAATGAGATGAAGCTCGAAATAACACAATTATAAAATTTTTTGATTGTATGGAGGAGTTAATCTAGGGTTCAATAAAAAATTATTTGCTGTTTAGGTTTCGTAAAACGAAAAATCAAAAAATATTTTTTATATGATATCTCAAAGTAAATTCATCGCAAATTCGCTTTTGGATAAGAGATGAATCATCGAAATGGGGCAAAAACCTATAGGATACGCTAATTTAAAACATGGACAAGAAAAACCTTTGTAAATTTATTAATTTTTTTGAATTTTTAAAGGATTGAGACAACTCAAAAAATTTGGAATTATAACTTGAGTAATGAGTGGTTATTATATTTATGCAATCAAAATAATTGAGAAAATATTGATCTGATTTATATATATATATAAAATAGAACTATTTGAGCCGGATGAAGAGAAATTTTCACGTCCGAATCTTCGGGGGGGAATCTTAGAAATAACCTATCCCAATCTTTTTATTGCTAGACCTATTAATGAAAAACCTACTCTCTTGAAATTACGAGGTTTGTTCAAATACGAAGATCAATCTTGGAGGGATATATTTCCTCGATTCTTTTCCCATGGCGGATTCGAAATATTTAGGAGTAGGGAAATAGCAACGGGAGGGGATGCGATTAAAAAACAATTAACAAATTTAAATTTACTAAACGTTATAAATCGCGCACATTCCGAATGGAAAGAATTTGCGGAGCAAAAATCAACCGGCAATGATTGGGAAGACAGAAAAATTCAAAGACGAAAAGATTTACTCATTAGACGTATCAAATTGGCAAAACATTTCATTCAGACGAATATAAAACCAGAATGGATGGTTTTATCTGTTTTACCAGTTCTTCCCCCCGAATTGAGACCTATGATTGAATTGGGTGAGGGAGAATTAATTACATCTGATTTAAATGAACTTTATCGACGAATCATTTATAGAAATAATACTCTTCTAGATTTTTTAGCACGTAGTGATTCAACACCTGGGGGATTAATTGTTTGTCAAAAAAGACTAGTTCAGGAAGCTGTTGATGCATTGATCGATAATGGAATTAGAGGACAACCTATGAGAGATAGTCATAACAGACCCTATAAATCTTTTTCGGATCTGATTGAGGGAAAAGAGGGAAGATTTCGAGAAAATTTACTTGGAAAACGAGTTGATTATTCCGGTCGATCAGTTATCGTCGTGGGTCCCTATCTTCCATTACATCAATGTGGTTTACCAAGAGAAATGGCAATAGAACTTTTTCAAGCATTTGTTATTCGTACACTCATTGGACAAAATCTCGCTCCCAACCTTAGAGCAGCTAAAACGATGATTCGAGAAAAAAAGCCCATTATATGGAAACTTCTTCAGCAAATAATGGAGGGACATCCTATTTTATTGAATCGAGCTCCAACATTACATAGATTAGGGATACAAGCTTTCCAACCTATTTTAGTTAAGGGACGCGCTATTCATTTGCACCCACTAGTTTGTGGAGGCTTTAATGCCGATTTTGATGGGGACCAAATGGCAGTTCATATACCTTTATCTCCAGAAGCCCAAGCTGAAGCTCGTTTACTTATGCTTTCCCGTCGTAATCTACTATCTCCAGCTACGGGAGAACCTGTATGTGTACCAAGTCAAGATATGCTTCTTGGACTTTATATTCTAACGATAGAAAATTATAGAGGTATTTATGGTAATAGATACCACCCATGTGAGGAAAGCAACAATTCTACTAAAAATAAAAAGTTCTTTTTTTTGAAAATCCCATATTTTTACAGTTACGACGATGTTTTGAGAGCCTATCAACAAAAAACAATAAATTTGCATGGTCTCTTATGGCTACAAAGAAAGATAAAGTCTCAAATAGTCACTTCGAAAATTCGGGAAGAACCTATCGAAATTAGATATAAACCCTTTGGAAATTTTTCCAAAATTTATGAACATTATCAAGTAAGAAAGGATAGGAATCAGGAAGTACTAAGTATTTATATGTGTACAACTGCAGGTCGTATCTTATTTAACCAACAAATTGACGAAGCAATACAAGGGACTTATGAAGGAGCTTTGGAACGAAAAGAATTTGTACAAAATAAAAAAAAAGATCGTTTTATTTGAAAAATGAATAGAAGAACCGTTAAAATTAACGACTTAAATTCATTGGTGATTCATGTTTATAAAAAAGAGAGGTTTTCTCCTATGGCAGAACCAGTCGATTTGATATTTTACAATAAAGTTATGGATCGAATTGGAATAAAGCAACTAATAAGCAGATTAATATCCCATTTTGGAATTACTTATACAACACATGTTTTAGATCAATCAAAAACCTTGGGTTTTCAATATGCTACTTTAGGTGCTATATCATTAGGTATTGATGACCTTTTAACAGCCCCTTCAAAAAGTTGGCTTATTGAAGATGCTGAACAATATACTAATCTTTCCGAAAAACATCATAATTGTGGTAATTTACATGCCGTAGAAAAATTACGTCAACTTATAGAAACATGGTATGCAACAAGTGAATATTTGAAACAAGAAATGAATCCCAACTTTGGAATGACGGATCCTTCAAATCCAGTTCATATGATGTCTTTCTCGGGTGCGCGTGGAAGTGTATCACAAGTTCATCAATTGGTAGGTATGAGAGGTCTAATGTCAGATCCTCAAGGTCAAATTATTGATTTACCTATTCAAAGTAACTTTCGAGAAGGGTTATCTTTAACAGAATATATAATTTCGTGTTACGGAGCTCGTAAAGGAGTTGTGGATACTGCGGTAAGAACATCAGATGCGGGATATCTAACTCGAAGGCTTGTTGAAGTGGTTCAACGGATTGTTGTACGTAAAAAAGATTGTGGAAGTATTTATGGTATTTTGGTAAATAATATCCAAGTCAAAAAACATTTTTTTCAACAAAAATTAATTGGTCGTTTATTAGCAGAAAATATATATATAAATAATCGATGCTTCGCTACCCGTAATCAAGATATTGGAGCTTCTTTAGCAGAGAAGTTAACAAATTTAAAACTTGAACCAATTTATATAAGATCTCCTTTAACTTGCAAAAGTATGGTTTGGGTTTGTCAAGCATGCTATGGCTGGAGTCCAACAAATGGGAATTTGATTGAAATAGGTGAAGCTGTCGGTATTATCGCAGGACAATCCATTGGTGAACCTGGAACTCAATTAACTTTGAGAACTTTTCATACGGGCGGGGTATTTACTGGTGATATTGCAGAACACGTACGAACTCCGTTTAACGGAATCATAAAATTTGATGAAAATTTTATCATTCCGACACGAACACGGCATGGGCACCCTGCTTGGATGTGTAACACCAATTTATTCCTTGGAATCCGGAGTGGAGATGAAATACATAATATAACAATTCCACCAAAAACTTTATTATTGGTTCAAAATAATCAATATGTGGAATCCAAACAAGTTATTGCTGAAATTCGTGCTAAAATATTACCTTTTAAAGAAAAAGTTCGAAAATATATTTACTCCAATTTAGAGGGGGAAATGTTTTGGAATACAAAAGTGCGTCATGCTTCCGAATATATTCATGGTAATATTCACTCGATAATTAAAACGTCTCATATATGGATATTATCTGGAAAATCCTATAATAAAAATGAGAAATTACCGATTTCATTTTATGAAAATCAAGACAAAATTGATTCTAAAATTTTTATTGCGAAAGAAAAAAATAATTTTTCTTTTTTAGACAATAAGAAACAAATAAATATTTGTATTTTAAATTCTTGGATTTTCGGAAGAAATAAAATTATAGTTAAATCTAGATTAGCTCATTATCTTTTTAATAATTTAAATAATTCGGTAGACTCTAATATTATTTTATTTGGATATAATGTAATAAAAAAAGAGAATTTTTTTTTATTACGCGAAAAAAATGCAACTCTTTTTACTCTCCAACTACAAAAAAATGGAATTTTACGAAATAACGATGTTTTAGCCAGTCTAAACCCTCCCGAATATAAATTGGGAAAATCGGGAATTATAAAATATGGTAGTATTAAGGTTGGTTCAATTAATGGGAATAATTCTGACGAAAGAAAAACAAAATTTTATCAACCAAAATATAGAATTATAAAAGGAGGTAATTTTTTTTTTATTTCTGAAAAAGTATATCTTTCCACGAAAAACTTATCATCTCTTTTGATAAATAATAATAAATTTGTTCAAGCAGGTACATTAATAACTTCAAGTCTTGCAAGTGATGTGAGCGGGTTGGTTAAAATAAAAAAAGGCGTAAATAATAGTTATGAAGTCAAAATTTTACCTGGAACTATTTACTATCCAGATAGAAAATATGAAATTTCGAAACAAATAAGTATTTTAATTCCACCTGATAAAAAAATTTTTAATGAGTTTCGGTGCAACAATTGGACATATCTTCAATGGATCATGCCTTTTAAACAGAAACCGTTTGCTTTTATAAGACCCGCAACAGAATATTCGGTTGTTGACGAATATAATAAAACAAATCTTTTAAATTTATTACGAAGACATATAACTTTTAAAATTAAAACTATAAGTTATTTATTTCATGAAGATGGTGAACAAATCCGAATACTCGACAAAAAAAACATTCAATTACTACGAACCTGTTTGATCGTGCAATGGAGAGAAAAATATTTTTTAGAAAAAGCTCGTATCTGCTTTTTGAGGATAAAAACAAAAAATACTTTCAGAAATTTTCTTCAAATAAGTTTGATAAATTCTTTTCGTGTTTTGAATCGAAATAAACTAAAAAAAAAATTGAATGTTCAATCTGTTTTGAAAAGAAAAAATTATGATATTTTTTTATCACTTTCCAATAAGGAATTAGTAAGTAAATATGAGGGTATCATACGTATAATATTTACTAAGAATGACGAAAGCAAATCTTTTATTGTTTTATCTCCATTCGATTTAGTTGGAAAATCAAAAATCAAAAAGTTAACGAAACTTTCTGTCGAACAAAATATTAATAACATTTTTTCCAATAAATTTTTTAATTTTTACGAGTATCGAAAGAATATAGATTATTCTGGTCAATTGGGAGACACAGAAGTGGGAAAAGATAATTCAAAAAAAAATTATTTAAGAATAATGTCAGTTGACAATTTAGGTTTTATAGGAAATTTTCAGAACATTAAAAATTATTTAAAATGTTTCTACTGGAATACTGATATGAAACTAATAATGAATAACTCTCCAATAACTCAAAAACATGAAAATAAGTGTCAGAACCCAAACTGGTATTTTATCGATGAATATCAAAAATTTCATAAATTTATTTTTCGGATAAATACTAATCAGAGTTTATTCAAATGGTGTTTATCGTTCTCTCCTCCATTGGAAAGAGAAATTCTACAAAAATTCAATCTTGGCTGTTTTTTCTTTGATAACTTCCGTATTTTAAAATACTCGGAAAATTATCCATCTGGTCAAATTATAGGTATTCACAAAAATTATTTTGTTATTAGATTAGCTAAACCATATTTAGCTACTCGAGGAGCTATTATTCATAATAATTATGGTGAATTTGTAAATGAGGGTGATACTTTAATAACACTCATATATGAGCGATTGAAATCGGGAGACATAATCCAAGGTTTACCGAAAGTAGAACAGTTACTGGAAGCACGTCCAGTAAACTTAGTATCTATTAATTTGGAAAACAGTTTCGAGGATTGGAACAATGATATGAAAAAATTTATTGGTACTTTTTGGGGATTTTTTCTGAGTACGAAAGTAAGTATAGAACAAGGACAAATCATTTTAGTAGATCAAATTCAAAAAGTCTATCAATCCCAAGGTGTACACGTATCAAACAAACATATAGAAATTATTGTACGACAAATGACTTCTAAAGTTAGAACTTTGGAAGATGGAATGATAAATATCTTTTTACCCGGCGAACTTATTGAGTCTTCGCGAGCCCGAAGAATGAATCGTATCTTAGAAGAAGCAATTCCTTACGAACCGATATTATTGGGGATAACTAAAGCATCTTTAAATACTCAAAGTTTTATTTCGGAGGCTAGTTTCCAAGAAACAACTCGAGTTTTAGCAAAAGCTGCGTTAAAAGGTCGGATTGATTGGTTAAAAGGCCTAAAAGAAAATGTAATTCTTGGTGGAATAATCCCTGCTGGAACTGGATCTCAAGAAGTTATTTGGCAAATAAATCTAGAGGAGAAAAAAGAAGTTTTTTTTGGCAAAAAGAATATATCTTTCAATAATAAAATGAAAAACATTTTTTTATATCAAAATGAATTTACGATTGTTCCGCCTATAGCAACTATTCATAATCTATTAAAAGGATCCATATTTGAAAATAACATAGATGTTTTGTCTATTTAAAACAACTACTTTGAAATAAATTTGATAGAATCTTACTAACGAAATTGAAAATTTCGAACGTTTATACAGAGAATATGTAATACTTCGATCTATATGGATAATATATTACATCTGTTGCATATATATATATTTTTTTTTCCGTTGACTGTCCAAAAAATTTGAATGAGAGAATGAAACAAAAATCTTGGAATATTCATTTGGGGGAAATGATGGAAGCAGGTGTTCATTTCGGCCATCAAGCGCGTAAATGGAATCCTAAAATGGCACCTTATATTTTTACAGAACGAAGAGGTATTCATATTATAAACCTTACCCAAACCGCTCGCTTTTTATCGGAAGCTTGTGATTTGGCTTTAAATGCTGCAAGTAAGGGTAAACAATTTCTAATAGTAGGTACAAAATATCAAGCGGCTGATTTAGTAGCTTCCGCGGCCGTAAGAGCAAGATGTCATTATGTAAACCAGAAATGGCTCGGGGGTATGTTAACCAATTGGTCAACAATACAGACCCGTCTTAGAAAATTTCAAGATTTGGAAAGTAAAAAATTGAAAGGTACATTCAATCAACTCCCTAAAAAAGAAGCAGCTGATTTAGACCGACAATTAGATCAATTACAAAAATATTTAGGTGGGATCAAATATATGACCACTTTACCCGATATTGTCATAATTATCGATCAACAAAAAGAGTTTACTGCTATTCAAGAATGTATAACCTTGGGGATTCCAACAATTTGTTTAGTCGATACTGATTGTGATCCAGATGTCACAGATATTCCAATTCCGGCCAATGATGATGCTAGAGCTTCTATTAGATGGATTTTAAGTAAATTAGCATCTGCAATTTGTGAGGGTCGTTATAATTTAATTGACATACCCCAATAAATTTCTTCAAGAATATTGGCAGTTTTAACTGAGAAATCAATAAAATTGATTTATTATTCTTCTTATTAGTATTATATAAAAAACGAATTCGGAATAGGTAAAAAATATTCATGAAATGAGAAACAAATAAATATTTATGAAATAAACAGAAGAAAATTTTAAAAGTTATTTTTTTAATTTGTAAATCTATTTTTTTAGAAGGAGTAATACGCCTGATTTTGTAGGAATTTCCAACAATAATTTTTACGAAATATCGAGTGTAGAAGTAGGCCAACATTTTTATTGGCAGTTAGGTAATTTTCAGGTCCATGCTCAAGTACTTATAACTTCGTGGATTGTATTGGCTATATTATTAAGTTTAGCCATTTTAGCTACGCGAGATTTGCAAGCCATTCCAGCTGATGCTCAAAATTTTGTAGAATATGTTTTAGAATTTATTAGAGATTTAACGAGAACCCAGATTGGCGAAGAAGAATACCGACCTTGGGTGCCCTTTGTTGGCACCATGTTCCTATTTATTTTTGTATCAAATTGGTCAGGAGCCCTTTTTCCTTGGCGAGTTTTCGAATTACCAAATGGTGAGCTTGCTGCACCCACCAACGATATTAATACTACAGTCGCGTTAGCTTTACTGACATCAGTAGCTTATTTTTACGCTGGTCTCCACAAAAAAGGTTTGAGTTATTTCGGTAAATACATACAACCGACACCTGTACCTTCACCAATAAATATTTTAGAAGATTTTACTAAACCCTTATCGCTTAGTTTTCGACTTTTTGGAAATATATTAGCTGATGAACTAGTTGTTGCTGCGCCAATTTCGCCAGTGCCTTCGGTTATTCCTATACCCATGATGTTTTTAGGATTATTTACAAGTGCTATTCAAGCTTTGATTTTTGCTACACCGGCAGCAGCATATATAGGAGAGTCTATGGAAGGTCACCATTAAATATAATAAAGTTCGTCCAAATATTTACTTACCTAAATTTAATTAAATTTTTCCGTACCAGCTTCAAATTTTATAACATATGAATTAATATATATTATAAATTTCCATATTAATCAGTAATAAAATTTTACAAGGATTAATTACTTACGTTAAAATTTATTTTTGGATAAGCATAATTGGAGATTTGATACAATTGTAAAAAATACTAAAATTTTTTTAGTGCTACTATCACTTTGAAAAAAGAGACATTTTGAGTTATTAACTGCTTCGAATAAAAAATTTCAGTAAGCAACGGAAACTAGATTTTTATTTAAAGTAAAAATCTTTTACTAATTTTTAGTTACAGGATATTATTATGAACCCTTTGATTTCTGCCGCTTCTGTTATTGCTGCTGGATTAGCTGTAGGTTTAGCTTCGATTGGGCCTGGTATTGGTCAAGGTACTGCGGCGGGTCAAGCTGTTGAAGGTATTGCTAGACAACCTGAAGCGGAAGGCAAAATTCGCGGTACTTTACTTTTAAGTTTAGCTTTTATGGAAGCTTTAACTATTTATGGATTAGTAGTAGCTTTGGCACTTTCATTTGCGAATCCTTTTGTTTAATATTTAGTAATAGGTGATTAATATCTAAAAAAATCTTTTTTTCCTCCCCCTTTTTAAATTTTCTATTTCATCGAGGGAGAGGAAAAGATAAAAAAATTTCTAATTAATTGTTTCTGGAAATAATAGAAACCAAAAAACTTAGTTTGATCTAAAAAAGTGTGTTGAGTGAAAAAGACTCCACAAAAATTACGTGATCTAATAATTTAAATGAAAGGACAATATGGAAAATGAGATTGATTTTGTTATTTCCCAAAAATTATGGATTTTAGCTAATAGTTTCGGATTAAATACAAACCTTTTGGAAACAAATTTAATTAATTTGGGTGTAGTATTAGGTTTATTAGTTTACTTTGGAAAGGGAGTGTGTGCGGATTGAATATTTAAATAAAATAATTGGAGTTATCCAATGGTACTCAAATGAGGTACATAATCCCAACGAATTACTTAATGGAGGATAGATCTAAAGGAACTATAGCATTTCGTAGAATCAAAAAAATCTTTTTGATTTGGGGAAAAATCGAACATGGTTAAAGCTTAACTGCTTAAAGTCTAGGCACAATTGTGATTTTCTTTATCTCACCATATAAATTTTTTTGAGAATTTATCTGATACATAACACTCGTGTCGATAAAAATTCATTTGAGAAGTTATACAAATTCTTCAAAAAATAGTTTTTAACTTTATCTAATGCTGAATTGACAACCTAATTTTGATTTAGAATTATTTCACAAAAACAATCTTGTTAACAATTAAAATTGTTTAAAGAGTCATCTACATAGATTTTCTATAACGTAGGAAAAAATCGGAACGGTACTGACAAACTCAGTCTTAGTTCATAACCTCAATAAAAGACCGAGTAGAAAGCCGATTGAATTGAAAGATTCATGCTCGGTTTGGGAAGAGATTTATATACGAATCTACTTCATTAAGTAATTTATTAAAAAATCGTAAACTAACTATTTTAAATACTATTCGAGATGCAGAAGAACGATATAAGGAAGCTACAGATAAATTGAAACAAGCAACGACGCGTCTACAACAAGCAAAAATAAAAGCTGATAATATTCGAATAAATGGTTTATCCCAAATGGACAAAGAAAAAAAAGATTTAATTGATGCTGCAGATGAAGATTCAAAAAGGTTAGAGGATTCAAAAAATGCCACAATTCGCTTTGAAAAACAGAGGGCTATTGAACAAGTTCGACAACAAGTTTCTCGTTTAGCACTTGAGCGCGCCTTAGAAACATTAAAAAATTCTTTAAATAGTGAATTGCATTTACGTATGATAGATCATAATATTGGCCTATTGAGGGCCATGGAAAGTACTATTGAGTAACTTTCATCGGTTTAATCTTTCGCAAAATAATTAATAAAAGCTAATGGTAAATATTCGACCCGACGAAATTAGCAGTGTTATCCGCACACAAATCGAACAATATAATCAGGAAGTTAAAATTGTTAATATTGGTACTGTACTTCAGGTGGGAGACGGTATTGCTCGTATTTACGGGCTTGATAAAGTAATGGCTGGTGAATTAGTAGAATTTGAAGATAATACTGTCGGTATTGCATTAAACCTAGAATCAGATAATGTTGGAGTTGTGTTAATGGGTGATGGGTTATCAATACAAGAAGGGAGTTCGGTAAAAGCAACAGGTCAAATTGCTCAAATACCTGTTAGTGAAGCTTATTTAGGTCGTGTCGTAAATGCTTTAGCACAACCTATTGATGGGAAAGGCAAAATTCAAGCTTCTGAATCTCGACTAATAGAATCCCCGGCTCCTGGTATTATTTCGAGACGATCAGTTTATGAACCAATGCAAACAGGACTTATTGCAATTGATTCAATGATTCCTATTGGGCGTGGTCAAAGAGAATTAATTATTGGAGATAGGCAAACAGGCAAAACAGCAGTAGCTACAGATACTATCTTAAATCAGAAAGGCCAAAATGTTGTATGTGTATATGTAGCTATTGGACAAAAAGCGTCATCTGTTGCACAAGTAGTAAATACATTTGAGGAACGTGGCGCGCTCGAATATACAATTATTGTTGCAGAAGCCGCAAATGCCCCTGCAACATTACAATATCTTGCCCCGTATACGGGAGCAGCACTTGCCGAATACTTCATGTATCGTAAACAACATACTCTTATTGTTTACGATGATCTTTCCAAACAAGCTCAAGCTTATAGACAGATGTCTCTTCTATTAAGAAGACCACCTGGTAGAGAAGCGTATCCAGGAGATGTTTCCCACTTACATTCTCGTCTCTTAGAAAGAGCAGCGAAATTAAGTTCAAAATTGGGTGAAGGTAGTATGACCGCTTTGCCTATCGTAGAAACTCAAGCGGGCGATGTATCAGCCTATATACCTACAAATGTTATTTCGATTACAGATGGTCAAATATTTCTATCTGCTGATCTATTCAATGCGGGAATTCGACCCGCTATTAATGTAGGTATTTCCGTGTCAAGGGTTGGATCTGCTGCGCAAATTAAAGCTATGAAACAAGTAGCGGGTAAATTAAAATTGGAACTTGCTCAATTTGCAGAATTGGAAGCTTTTGCACAATTTGCTTCAGATCTTGATAAAGCGACGCAAAATCAATTAGCTAGAGGTCAACGATTACGTGAATTATTGAAACAATCTCAATCTGCACCACTTAGTGTGGAGGAACAGGTAGCAACTATTTATACTGGAGTTAATGGGTATTTGGATGTACCAGAAACAGGACAAGTGAAAAAATTTCTTGTTCAATTACGAGAATATTTAACGACAAACAAACCACAATTTGTAGAAATTATTCGTTCTACAAAAGTGTTCACAGAACAAGCAGAAAAGATTTTAGAAGAAACTATTAAAGAATATATCGAACTTTTCTCATTTCAAGAAGGGAAATAAAATGAAAAAAATGTTTGAATCACGTCCAATAGGATTCGAACCTATACTGGAGGTTTAGAAGACCTCTATCCTATCCTTTAGACGATGGACGCTATTATGAATGAGATTAGAAACATAGAAAAATACTAATCAAGATTTTTCTATGTTTCTAATTTTTAGATTCGGGATAAGCGGGTAGCGGGAATCGAACCCGCATCATTAGCTTGGAAGGCTAAGGGTTATAGTCGACGTTTTCCGTGTCTATAAAACGTCTCTACTTCAGAACCGAACATGCAAATTTATTAGCATTCGGCTCCTTTATAATTTCCAACTAAATCGAAAAATAGTTACCTAATTACAAAAATATGTTTATAACATCTATGTCAGTTTATTCTAATCGATTTAACCATTGCGGTTAAAAAAAATACTTTATTAGATGATCCTATCAAAAAGAGAAATAGTCTGGTTGCCAAAAAAGTAAACTATAAAACTTTTTGATTACTTCGTTTCTCATTCAAATGAAAGAAATATCTTTGGGAAAACGTATTTCACCAAGTTAATGGATAAAAATGCTTATATCTTTAGCAAACTAAAGATATTTAATTTCTAACTATATATAACATAGCACCACTTTGTTATTCCATAATGGGTGGTTTAGTTTCGATGAAATTTTCGCCTTGAAATTTTTTTCCATAGATTTTTTGATTCTAAATATTTGCTTCTTCAATAATTGAAAAAATTTTGAAGGAATAAGTTTTTTCCACTATTGCAATAATAGGAGAGAGTCAATCTCTATTAGAAATGAGATTCAAAAAAATGTAAAAGACTTTATGATCCCTTGACTTTTTTGAAAAACGAATCACACTTTTACCACTAAACTATACCCGCTATCAAACGACAATAACATACTATCTGCATCTACAATCGTTTTCAATTCCATCCCCGAAATTTTATCAATTCAAAAAAAATTTGGATTCTTCTCGGAGATGGAAAAAATAGAATTATAAATTACCTTTACGAGCTGCTAATAAAGCGATAACTAATGGACCTGACGCAACGATTAAAGCTAGAACAGTAAGTTGGGCAATAACTTCTAAATTCATTTTGATTCAACTTTTCCTTTTTATAATTTCAACAAATTGTATTCGGAAAGATATAGCGATATAAAACTGAAATCGATACAATATTAACGAGTTTATTATATAATAAAAAATCAATTAAAAATTGAACGAGATAAAAATTTTATTTATGTATATATATTTTTTTTTACTAATCTCCAAATAGTTCGGGGGAATAAAAAGTAATGGCTCCTATTTCAGATAATCAAATTATTGTAATTCTTTTAAGTGCTTTTGTAACAGGAATTTTGGCATTGAGATTAGGTAAAGAATTATATCAATAAATGATTCTCGAGATCTTCATGAGGCCCAGCCAATTACAAATTGGCTGGGCCTATCCCAAAATCAAACTGATCCAATAATTGGATAGAATTTGAGCAACCAAACAAATATTAAAAAGTAAATCCAAGTTTTGTTGCACGGATATTTTAATCATACATTGTAATGAATCCATCATCATCGAAATATCCGTATACAGTTATTGCAAATCGGACGAAATATCAATACAATATATTATACTTTTTAAGAGTTATATATTTTTTCTATCTTTCCCGTCGTCGACTTAAATAAAAAATTGTTTAATTTGGAGAGATGGCCGAGTGGACGAAAGCGGCGGATTGCTAATCCGTTGTACAATCTATTTGTACCGAGGGTTCGAATCCCTCTCTCTCCCTCCGTGAATAGATAATATATTTAAAATATAAATATTTTTTATTCTCTACGTCCAGGATTACGTCCAGGATCGTTAGACAAGAATCCAAAAACGGAGAGAGAAACGGAAAATATAACTACTGTGTAAACAAATAGCTTAAGAGTAAGCATGACGTAATCTCCGGGGTCATTACTAGAAATGGAATAGAATAAATTGCAAATTGAAATATTTATTTGAATTTCCACGGAGAAAAAGGGAATTGAACCCCCGTTAGCCCAAATTATTAAGATTAAGCTAAAACAATTGTCAAAACTGTCAAAATTAATCACGCTGCCATTTCTCCAATTAAATTGAAATTTATATTTAGAAGAAATTATTAAATTTGAATGATTTTTGTGCAAATCCCGTCAAAATGGGATTTGCACAAAAATCATTCAAATAATTAACTGAATTTATCGAAAACTTACAGAAGCTTGCCAAACAAAAGCTGGAAGAAAAAAGAATAAAGGTATTATTGGCATGACATCTACGATTGGATCAAAAATAGCATAAGCTTCGGGTAATTTAGCGAAGATACCGAGATTAGTCAAATGGGACCCTGTTTCTAAATAAATATTAAACATAACTAAGATTTTGATTCCCAATATTATTACGAGAGTGAAATAGAAGATAGATGATAAAACTACTAAGTATATCTTACTACAAGTTCTTTTAGCTTCAAAGTAGTTACAATTTTTTTTTTATTGTGTCAATATATTCAGTAAATATAATGATTGACAGAGATAAAAAATAATGTTACCAATTTAAGTGGGTAACTTCGAAGAAGTATAAGAAGTTGATGGGGCGTAGCCAAGTGGTAAGGCAGCGGGTTTTGATCCCGTCATTCAGAGGTTCGAATCCTTTCGTCCCAGAAATAAATATTAAGTAAATTTTTCAACATTGAAAAAGAGAATTATCTGGTATAATATGTGTATATTTCTTCCCATCTACTCAAACATTCCGAAATGGGAAAAAACAGATTATTGAAAAAAAAAGAGATTTTTATTTATGAAATTAGCTTATTGGATGTATGCGGGGCCAGCCCATATAGGAACTTTAAGGGTAGCTAGTTCTTTTAAAAATGTACATGCTATTATGCATGCTCCTTTAGGAGATGACTATTTTAACGTTATGCGTTCTATGTTAGAACGAGAAAGAGATTTCACTCCTGTGACTGCTAGTATTGTGGATCGTCATGTATTGGCCCGTGGATCCCAGGAAAAAGTAGTAGATAATATTTCTCGGAAAGATAAACAAGAACGTCCCAATTTGATTGTGTTAACGCCGACGTGTACTTCGAGTATTTTGCAAGAAGATTTGCAGAATTTTGTTGACAGAGCTTCAACGATTTCCGATTCCGATGTGATACTTGCGGATGTTAATCATTATCGAGTTAATGAAATTCAAGCGGCTGATAGAACATTGGAACAAGTTGTAAGATATTATTTGGAGAAAGCTCGTCGACAAGGCAATTTGAATTTATCTTTGACAGATAAACCATCGGCAAATATAATAGGCATTTTTACGTTAGGTTTTCATAATCAACATGATTGTCGTGAATTAAAACGTTTATTAAAAGATTTAGGGATTGAAATAAATCAAGTAATTCCCGAAGGAGGGTTGGTAGAAAATCTTCATCAATTAACAAAAGCTTGGTTTAATTTAGTACCTTATCGTGAAGTTGGATTAATGACAGCAAAATATTTGGAAAAAGAATTTGGAATGTCTTACATATCGACAACTCCCATGGGGGTTGTCGATATTGCTAATTGCATTCGACAAATAGAAGAACGAATTAATCTATTATCACCTATCTCATTAAATGGAGGAGTAAATTATGAACCATATATAGACGAACAAACCAGATTTATTTCTCAAGCTGCTTGGTTTTCCCGATCTATAGATTGTCAGAATTTAACGGGCAAAAAAGCAGTAGTTTTTGGTGATGCAACCCATGCCGCTTCCATTACGAAAATTCTTGCTTGTGAGATGGGAATTCGTGTGAGTTGTGCAGGTACTTACTGCAAACATGATGGAGAATGGTTCAAAGAACAAGTTCAAAATTTTTGTGATGAAATACTTGTAACTGATGATCATACAGAAGTGGGTGATATGATTGCGCGTATAGAACCTTCAGCTATTTCTGGGACCCAAATGGAACGTCATATTGGTAAACGTCTCGATATTCCCTGTGGAGTCATTTCCTCCCCCGTTCATATTCAAAATTTTACACTGGGTTATCGACCTTTCCTAGGTTATGAAGGTACTAATCAAGTTGCAGATTTAGTTTATAATTCATTTACTCTAGGAATGGAAGATCATCTTTTAGAAATTTTTGGCGGTCATGATACTAAAGAAGTTATTACTAAATCTTTATCTACAGATACAGATTTAACTTGGAATTCAGAGAGTCAATTGGAATTGAATAAAATTCCAGGTTTTGTGAGAGGTAAAATAAAAAGGAATACAGAAAAATTTGCCCGACAAAATGGTGTTACCAAAATTACCGTAGAAATTATGTATGCAGCTAAAGAAGCATTAAATGCTTAACAGAGTTTTAATCTTCTTATTGATAAACAATCAAGGTTGCTAATTAAAAGAAATTCTATTTATAAAATTTACCAGAAAATAAATTAATGATATATTTGAAATTTCAAAAAATGGTTGAAAAAACACTTAAATAAAATTTATAATTATGAATCCATTTCTCGGTCCTATACAATTACTTTTTTATTATCCAGTTGTATCTTTTTCTACATATTTATATCCAGTTATTCTCATACCAAAAATAAACGCTTTGAACATAAATAACATTTACTCACAATTTATCTCAAAATTTAGGGGAAATAGGGAAAAATAATTTATAACAAAGTTTTATATAAATTTTGGATTAATATTCATTATTATTTATATTTATGAATTCCAATGAATGTATTCATTGGAATTCATAAATATAAATTGACAAATTCAATTAGCGTCTATATAATTCATAGTGTTTATTCAATCGATCATAATATTTATATGATTTTATGACTTATTATCTGAATTCGAAAAAAGTAAGGGGGTTGCTAACTCAATGGTAGAGTACTCGGCTTTTAAGTGCGACTTGGATTTTTTTGCATATTCAGATGAAGTCACAAATTCATCCAAATCCTTGACAAGGTTTGAAATATCGCGACTGATCCTAGAAGGAAACTTTTTGGAGAAAATAGCATGTCGTTCAGTTTTCTAGCTAATTGGAGTTAATGGATAAAGCTTCATTGCTTAAATCATAGGTAAATAAAGAACCAGCTTCTGTTTCAGAATGTTGTATCGAAACATTTCCTTTATACAATTTAATGAAGTTGTTAAAAGCTTTTTTATATAGTCAATTTATAAGGAAAAAAATTCTAACATTTTAAAATATTATTGGAATTTTGACCCATAGTGAATCCTAAATACTCAAAGTAATGTGTATAAATAACCATCATACTGGCTAATTTAAACTTTCTATTAACTATTAAGTCAGGAGAACAATCTTTGTGAGGCAGAAAATATTTTAGATTCCGAACAAATTGAAGATCATGTATTGTATTTACTATCTCCTATTCCAACAAAAGAATTTATATGAGTACTATAGCTAAGGTTTCTACTACAAGGGAGCTCGAAAAAATTAAAAAAAATAATTTGTGGGAACAATATTTTTTATATCCAATTTTATTCCAAGAAGATTTTTACGGAATTGCATATAATCGTTTTGTAGATGATGTAAGGTATCGAAAACATAATATTTATGCTTCTAATAACGAATTAAATTTTTTAACGTTAAAACGTTTGATTCAAAGATCGCGTGAATCGAACTATTCTTGGATTGGTTCTGAGAAATTTATTAATAAATTTCAAGTTGTTCAAGAAATTCTAATAATCGTTTTTAATTTCATTTTAAATCTTAGATCAGAATCATTTATAGAAAAAACGAATGAATGGAATAGTCATCAATCCATACATTCTATATTTTCTTTTATGGAAGAAAATTTTTATAATTCTACGAGTTGCTTAGATATTGCAATACCATATTCTTTTCATCCAGAAATTTTGATTCGAATTTTTCGTCGAGATATTTCCGATATTTCATTTCTACATTTTCTAAGATTATTACTTCATCAAAATGAAAATAGAGTTATTTCAATCCCACAATTTTATTTACGGAAAAATCAATTTTATACTTTATTGTGGAATTTCAAACTTCAGAAATTTGAGTATTCTTTGATTCATATATGGAAACAAATTTATAATTTTCAATCTACTTTTTTTTGGTGTTTTATCAATCAAACTGATTCCCTTCGAAAAATCGGATATATATCAGAACAATCATATTTTGTACCTGCGCATAAGATTATTCAAAAAAATATTTCAATTCATTATGTAAGATATCAGAATAATTCGATTATAGGTACAGATAGACAGAACATTTTATTTATAAAAAACTGGAATTTTTTCTTCATCATTTTTTGGGAAAAATATTTTCATTTATGGTTCGAACCTTATAGAGTAAGTATCCAAGATTTATCCAAAAATCATCTTTGTTTTTTAGGATACTTTTTACGTATTAGAGACAAATCTAATTTGATGCAAATTCAATTAGTCAAAAATTTTATTGACACAAATTTAGTTACCAAGGAATTTTGTATTATTATTCCCATTGTACCCTTAATTAAATTTTTAGCTAAAGAAAAATTTTGTGATACTACCGGAAGGCCTATTTGCAGAGTTTCTTGGACAACGTTAACAGATCATGAAATTTTTAGACGATTCGATCAAATAATTAAAAATGTTTTTTGTTACTATAGCGGGTGCGTTGAAAAAAAAGGTTTATATCAATTACAATATATTCTTAGATTTTCCTGCGCTAAAACCTTAGCATGTAAACATAAAAGTACTATACGTACCGTATGGAAAAAATATGGTTCAAATTTTGTTGCGAATTCAGTTTCCCTGAAAAAACCACATTCCAATTCGTGGCATCTTTACGAAAAAAAAATTTGGTATTTGAATATTATTGAAATAAATTATTTTGCTCATCTTTCACATAAATTGAAAAATGTACGGGATTACAGGAGATAAATAAAATACATGTAGAAAGCCGTATGCAATTAAAATTGCAAGTACGGTTTGGGAAGAGATTTTCAGTAATAATAAAAAATGAATAAATCTACTTCATCCGACTAGTTCCGGGTTCGATCCCCGGGCAACCCAGATCAAAGACTTTTTTATGGGATAATTTAATATCGGTTGACATAATAATTCAATGTGTGTAATACTATATTTAACAAGTTAAATTATTTGGGAAATTTCTTATTACTTTAAAAACCAAGTTTTACCATGACTGCAACTTTGGAAAGACGCGAAAGCGCAAGCATTTGGGGTCGCTTTTGCGATTGGATTACTAGCACTGAAAATCGTTTATATATTGGATGGTTCGGTGTATTGATGATTCCTACTTTATTAACAGCAACTTCTGTATTTATTATCGCTTTTATCGCAGCTCCTCCTGTAGATATCGATGGTATCCGTGAACCCGTATCTGGATCTCTTTTATATGGAAATAATATCATTTCTGGTGCTATTATCCCTACATCAGCAGCTATCGGTTTACATTTCTATCCTATCTGGGAAGCAGCTTCTGTAGACGAATGGTTATACAATGGTGGTCCTTACGAACTTATCGTTCTTCATTTTCTACTTGGTGTAGCTTGCTATATGGGTCGTGAATGGGAACTTAGTTTCCGTTTGGGTATGCGCCCTTGGATCGCTGTTGCATACTCAGCACCTGTTGCTGCTGCTACCGCAGTTTTCTTAATCTATCCTATCGGTCAAGGAAGCTTTTCTGACGGTATGCCTTTAGGTATTTCTGGTACTTTCAATTTCATGATTGTATTCCAAGCTGAACATAATATCCTTATGCATCCATTCCACATGTTGGGTGTTGCTGGTGTATTCGGCGGCTCTCTATTTAGTGCTATGCATGGTTCTTTGGTAACTTCTAGTTTGATCAGAGAAACTACTGAAAATGAATCTGCTAACGCAGGTTATAAATTTGGTCAAGAAGAAGAAACTTATAACATTGTTGCAGCTCACGGCTATTTTGGTAGATTAATCTTCCAATACGCAAGTTTCAACAACTCTCGTTCATTACATTTCTTCTTAGCTGCTTGGCCTGTTGTAGGTATTTGGTTTACTGCTTTAGGTATTAGCACTATGGCATTTAACTTAAATGGTTTCAATTTCAATCAATCTGTAGTTGATAGTCAAGGTCGTGTTATTAATACTTGGGCTGATATTATCAACCGTGCTAACCTTGGTATGGAAGTTATGCATGAACGTAACGCTCACAACTTCCCTCTAGATTTAGCTGCTATTGAAGCTCCTGTTACTAATGGTTAATATCTTAAAGTAGACTTGAACCTTCTAGAAACTTGAAAAGTTTGAAAGGGGGAGAGAAAACTAAATAATGATCCTCAAAAATTTATTTTTGAGGATCATTATTTGATTGGGAAATAAGCAGGGCGGACGTAGCCAAGTGGATTAAGGCAGTGGATTGTGGATCCTCCATTCGCGGGTTCAATTCCCGTCGTTCGCCCAAAAAAATTAAGTATCGTACAATTAGTTCAATCTTTGAAACATCTAGTAAATAATCCTTTTTTGTTAGAGGAAGCAGGGAATATAGTATAAATATCTACTAATTTCATGATCTAAAGATTCACGAAACTATAATAGTTATTATTGCCCGAACTTACGTTCGTTACTGGTTCGATTTCCCGTGGAGAAAATTGTATAAGTATACCGTAAACGGAAAACACATACGGAACAAAAATAATATATTAAGCTTTCAAGATATTTTTAGGCTTACCCGCTATAACATTTCTTTCTATTACACTCAGATATAAAGTTAAAATTAACATAATAATTCAAATTGTCAAAAAAAAGTATGATTAAAGTTTGAATTAGTGTATGTTGAATCCAAGCTTGTCATTACCTAAGTAATGCCCTCATGTTACAATTCCTTTTTGTATATATAATATAAATAGGTTAAACTAGTTTATTCCATAAGTTAATTTTTTAACAGCACTTGGAATGGGGGGTAATCAGAAAACAGTTGCAGTCTTCGATTATTAAGCAGAGTGTGAAGGAAATATTTTTTTCATCGGTTGACGCAAGCTTTTCTTTATGGCATTATCGAAGTAACACGGAAGTAAAAACAAATTATTGAGGAAAATAAAGAGATTTTATGTAAAATAGGTTCCGATAGAATAGAAACGTTATAAAATATTTTTGTATCTCCAGAAATATTTTTCCAATTTCTCAAAAATATTTTGAAGTATTTTGAATAAAAAAACCTATTTGTTCAAAAAATTCAATAAATAAATATATTTATTAGTAAAATCTTATGTAACTGTTGCAAAACAATGAAACAAAAATTACCGGAAAAAAAATCTTCATATAAAAACTTATATTTGGGTGAAATACAAAAAACTAGGATTTTATCAACTTCATGGGTAAAACGCAGTTTACTCGGGTTGTTAATCGCAAAATTTTTAGAAAAAAAAAAAATTATTAATTCATTGAATTTTCGAATGATTACTTTATCAATGGATTTACGTAATTTGGAAAAGAATGATGATTTCATATTAAATAGTTTAATATTGTTTACATTACTCATGTTTATTTCGATATATAGTTTAAATACTACAAATATCGTTGAGAGAAATAATTTTAGTTTAGCGAAGGTTCGACGGAAAGACTATAATAGAAAAGATTCTATGGGTATTTATAAAAAATCCTTCAGAAATTTTAACAAAAACTTTGATATTTTTTTACCCAATGTTTCCGAGAAAATAAAATTGTCGAGACATGAATTTAGTTTTGATATTATCAGGCGTCTAAACGCTCAAATATTTGTTGATGGGAAACAAAATGATCCGTTTGAAAAGGGAAAAGATAAGTTCATTTATCAGTTGAATTTTCATTTCTTTTACAAAGAAATGAGAAATGACGATTTTTTTTTTATGGAAAAAGAAATTCTTCAAAATTTAGAAAGTTTGGGGGAATCTAATGAAATTTTAGTTAAATCTTCTTTTTTTTTTAGAGAAAAAGGACATTTATACTTTTCAAACTATATGAAAATGTATCTATGGAAATTATTCACAAATAATTATCGTTATTGGGAAAAATTTGAACCGGAAACTTTTTTGGGAAAAAATACAAAATATTTTTCGGATCAACTTAATAGTCCAAAATTATATCTAAACTTAGAGAATATTATATCAAATGCAGTATATAAGTTTTCTAGACATCTGAGATATAAAGTAAAAGAATCTAATATTCAAATAAGAAGTGAAAATTTGTTGGATAATAAAATGAGTAAGAATTTTCATATTCTTGATTATCCTTCTATGATCAATAAAAACGTAAAAAAAAATTGGAAATTTCATAAGTTGCATATTGATAATTATAATTTGAAATGGATAACAAAAATTCTATATTCGAAGGATAAGTCAATCCCAAAATCTATATTTAGAAAACGAACATTTTTTAAAAAAATTTTATCTTCATTAAGAAATAAACCAAAATCCTTTTTCAATTTTTTGAAAGAACCTTCTAAAAGTCAATATATTAAAAATATAAATAATTTTTTTCCGCAACCGAAAAAAAAAACTGATAATCCGATCTTTTTCGAATCATTATTAATAGATAGATTTAAACAAGAACTTATTTCGGGAAAAAAAAACAATAAAATTTCCCAAAATTTTGGGACAATTCGTCAGTTAAAAAATAATAGAGAATTCGATGATATTGATATAATATCGTCGAAAACTCGGAAATATCATTCAAATTTTTTGTTAAATTGCTCTTTTCCCTCTAACCACGCATTTAATATAATTAGCCAAAATGATTCTTCGAGTGGAAAAATGGGTTATACGGCAAAAAAAAAATCCAATGGATTTTTGCTAAGAGTTTTCAATCTATTTCCGTCATTTTCCGAATCTAAAAAAACAATTTCATTGATAAATTGTATTGATTTGATAAAACATTTAGTAATAAAAACTAAACAATTAGATATAGTAGTGGACCAATTAAATGAAATTGAAGATCAAAATTTTCTGAAAAAAATTTTATTAGTATCTCGAGGGACTAACAGTACTTATGATGAGAGAAATAAATTCATAAAACACGATTTATTATTGAAAAATTCCATATATATAAATTCTAACAAATATTATAGTAAATTTTTCAATAATTCATTTTTCAAACTTTTTTATTCGGAAGTGATTTACAAAAAAAACATATTGAATAAATGCTCAAGACTTTGGAAAACAAGATTTCAGCAGAGCTTTCTTTGTAATATCGGAAATAGAAAATATGAAAATTTAAGTTTTGACTTTTATTATTGGCTATATGAAATGAGAAATTCCTCAAATAAAATTGTTACTTTTCATTTTCCTATAAATTTGAAAAAATCTTTTGAAAGTTCCAAGTCGGAAAATGTTAATCAAATTTATAGGAATATTTCCAATCTTGATGTCGAACCAAAAAATATTTTGAATAAAATTTTAATAGAAAATTCTCACTTGATTGAGAAAAATATGAATAATTTGCTTGCTGACCAACTCATTGAAGAATCAAATAATAAAATTATAATTCATTCTTTATTAACAACATTTTTGACTAAAAATACTATTTTGTTAGACGGGATTAAAAGTGAAAATTTATTTGTCAATAGTAACAATTATTTTCTAAATTTTGAACCAAATTATAAAAAAAATTTCTTATTCTATTCGAGGGAAAATACTGTGGGAAATCATAGTATTATATATTTACAGTTCCTAAAGAATTTTTCAAAATATGAAAAATTCAACCAAAATTTAATTGAGAAAAAAAATTATCAATTTTCTCAATTAAATTTAACTAATAAATTTGATAAAACAAAATTTGTTTATTTTCCCGATCTCTGCAAGGAAATATCAAAAAAAATTAAATTATCTTTCTCAACAAATTCAAAAATATATTTATCGGAACAAGAAAAAAAGAAAATTTTAATTAAAGTTTTAAAAAAATTAGAAACTGATGGAATTGGTAAAGACATGTTATCCAATCTAACTAATGTAAAAATTGGAAATTATTACAATATATTACGATATGAATCGTTGACGAAAAAGATAACGAGAAACAGTTTACTTTTTAAATTTATAAGTAAAATTTTTTCATCGCTAACACTAAAATATTCGAAATTAAACAATTTTGAACCTCAGGTTCAAAAAGAGAAATTTATTCATATAGATAAAGTTTTTAATAAATTGAATCCAATTGAGATTCTGAATTTTTTCGAAGGATATCTTCCAATCAAAGATTTTAATTATACATTTTGGTTTTTTACGTGGGAATGGTGGGAATATAGTGTTCAGTTATTTACAAAAAGTTTTGAGAAGCTTTTGCTAATAATTGGTTCGTATTTCGCGTATTCGGAAAATGAAGTTATTAGATTTATACAAAACAATTTTGTAAATTTCTGTAAAGATAAAAGAAATTTATACATTTTTAATTCAAAATGGAACTCACGTTTCTCTTCCGATTATAAGGAAAAAATAATATTAAACTTTTTATGGTCGGATTATTTAGTAATCCATAATTTGAATAATTTACATTGGGTCATTTTCAGTTCAATTTTTTTTGCTTTACTATTTTCTCAAAATTACTTTTCTATTTTTATAGGTTCTGACTCTATTAATTTATGGACATATTTCGAAAACATTAAATATTTAACAGATACCTCACGAGCTTCTTATTTTCTTGAATTATTGCATAGGAATAAGATGCAGTTGACCAAAACAGAAAATGTTTTAAATTATTTTGTTAATAATTTAAAACATTATACACGAAACATTCGTTTCTATTTAGTGACAAAAAAAAAATTGAATAAATGGTTACTAACTAATAAAAGCTTAGACCTTTCTCGTCGAAAACGAAATTTATTAGTTCAATCTTTAATTACACCTACGCGAATAAAAGAATATGGATTTCAATTCTACCCGCAACCAAAAATATTAAATAATTCATTATTTGGATACAATACAAACTCTCAACAAGGACTTACTTATCTTCGATATGTAAGCCGGATGTTAAAAAAAAATTTGGTTAATTATTCACTACATTTAGCAGATAAATGGATTTTTTTTGCTTCTTTGCAAAAAATTATTTCTTTGCAAACCTTACAGCAAACAAAGAATTTTAATCCGAGGTTTCAGAAGATACCATTACCACTTCAGTTAGGATTGTCTTGTGCAAAAGGAGTTTTATTGATAGGTCCTATAGAAAGCGGACGTTCGTATTTAATAAAAAATTTAGCAGCTGATTCTTCCGTTCCTTTATTGGGAATATCCATAAATAAACTTATGTATAATAAACCTGACGTTATAACAGAAAGTTGGATGAATATTTTAATAGAAAGTTTGCGTAGATTAAATCTTATTTTGGATCTTGCGAAGGGAATGTCACCCTGTATAATCTGGATACGAAATATACATCAATTAGATGTTAATCGCTCAACCCAAAATATTGAATCAGATCCAACGTTTCTACTAGGAATTTTACTAAAACATTTTCAAACAGATTCTTTGAAAATTCGAGCAAAAAACAATATCATTATGATTGGTTCAACCCATCTTCCAAAAAAAGTGGATCCCTCATTGATTTCACCTGATCGGTTGGATAGGATATTAAATATTCGATTATTAAATACTTATCAGCGTAAAAACGAATTTCCTCGTTTATTAAATAGAAATAATCTTCAATTAAATAAAAATTTGTTATATTTTAATGAGTTTGGGCCTAGGACAATGGGATATAATATACGAGATTTAGCAGCTCTTACTAATGAAATTTCATTGATAAGTCTTACAAAAAATACATCATTTGTTTACGATGATATAATAAAATTAGCTTTTAATAGACAAATTCTTGGCTTTAGCCATACAAATAATAAACCCAATTATCAGCAGAATCTGAAAATCTTACTTTATAAGATAGGAAGAGCGATTATACAAAATACTATTTTACACGATTTTGCTACAAATCCTCTAAATATTAGTAATTATTTATGGAAAAGAAAGTTTTACTATTTATCTAAATGGTATTTAGAACCTTCTATGGATGATTCTATAATAAAAGAATCTACAATTTTAGTTCATGTATTAAGTTGCTTAGCTGGAATAGCTGCTCGAGATTCTTGGTTTTTATTAGAAAAAGACGTTAATAAATCTATTTCTCTTGATAAATCAATTGAAAATGATTTAGATTTAGCTTATAGCATTTTAGAAACGTTTTCGAGTGATTTCCCTTTGTTAGAAACGTGTGAAAATCAATTTTTTGATGGTAAGAAAAAAAAACCACATATACTTTTAACGAAAAATTTTTCAAATATTATGCATAACGGAATATTTGCTATAACCGATAAAAGTATTGGAAATACCCAGAATGATTCACAAGATGAATATTTACTAGTTAGAAATAAAACTATTAATAGAATAATTAGCGAATTTAAAAATACTGCATGGTCACCTAGATCTTGGCGATTAAATTTTTGTCGTAGTCACCTATTTGATTGGATAAAAAGACCAACTGATTTTGAATTTTTCCACACTTTCGGATTTTCAAAGAAAAAGAATTTTGAAAAAAAAAATCATGAAGATCAATTTATAGGTAGAAAAAAGGAACAACTTTTTTATGAAAGAATCTTACCCAGAGTAAGAAAACGAAATGTAGAAGAATTAGAATCTCAATTTGAAAATATTCTTTTGGAAGAACAATTTGAAATATTGGGATTTTTCAATTCGACAACACAATATAAGATGGAATATCAATTAAATAATAAACCAAGATTATTTATTGGAAAACGTGTTCTTTGGGATCCTATAGGTTCATTCCCTCAACTTCGTCGTTTTGTTTTTTCAAGTCGAGAATTTTTTGTGGATGAAGAGATGTTGCGAAGACTTTACATAACTTATGGAGTTAGAAGAGAACGAGAAAGATCCCTTTCAAGTCATAGAATTAAACGATTTTTTATTGGTCGCGGATATAATAAAGATTTAATTAATAAACTGTCAGTTCGTTGGTGGAATCAATTACCTATTGATCAAAAACAAAATATTTATACGTTGAAACGAATAGAAAAAATAGGAATTCGATTAAAACGCCCTCAGATTTTTACTCCAGTTTATTTGTATCAACGTTGGTTAATTGAAAATATACCAGGAAAATTTTCGCGTCTCGATCTATTAACTCATCGAGATAGATGGATTAAAATGAATACAATATTGTTGAATGATTCTTTCACATACAACATCCTTTTGGAAAGTTATAAATATTTATTCGAATTTTTCTCATCTAACAAAATATTATTAGATCAAATCACTAAAACATTATTGAAGAAAAAATGGATGTTCCAAAATGAAATTGTAAGTATCATTTATAATATGAAAAAATAGTGAATTTTTCATAAAGAGAAGAATACCTAGTTATACTAAGGATTTTGTCTAAATATGGAGTCGGGAATATAGAGTCGGGATTGACGGGGCTCGAACCCGCAACTTCCGTCTTGACAGGGCGGTACTCTAACCTATTGAACTACAATCCCATTTTATTGACTTATAATCAGTTAAGTGCATTTTTCATAGTATCGACCTGTGCATAGGAACATTCTATCTGTGAGTAGGGAATAACTCAATATACAAATATAACAATTGAGTTTTTTCCTACGAGATCCTATTAGGATATGATGAGTAAATTTTGGGCCGAGCTGGATTTGAACCAGCGTAGGCAGTGCCAGCGGATTTACAGTCCGTCCCCATTAACCACTCGAGCATCGACCCAGATAAAAATTTCCTTTCTATCCAAAATTTCAAGGAATAATTCTTAATAATGCAAAAGAGGCTTTCATTACCCCCAGGGGAATTCGAATCCCCGTCGCCTCCTTGAAAGAGAGATGTCCTGGGCCACTAGACGATGGGGGCTTATCCTAATTTCATCTTACTTAATTTATTAGTTACTGTCAATAGATTTTCCGTAATCCAAATCTAAAGATTTTTACCCCGAATTGATATTCTGTTTATCAAAGAAGATTAAAACTCTTAGGTATTCATTTTCACAACATCAAATTTCAATTTTTATTTTATTACAAAGAATGAAAGATTTCGATTATTCTAATCATGGAGACATCTTTTCACATGGTAGGTAAATTTCAATACGATATTGAAACAACAGTTTAGTTTTTCAACATATGATTATAATATGTTATTCCATTAACCTCTAAACAGATGTCCCATGATCACAATTTCCATAAAAAAATATTATTTAGACTTCAGTTAGGTAAATTTTCGTTTCGAGAAATAGGCAATGAAATAAATAATTTATTGCTTTACGAGAATAGTTTCGTTACTCAATCTAACTTTCTTTAGTATTTTATAATTTTGCAGAAATTGACAATACTATAATTGGCACATATATATTACATCATAGTTTCGCTTTCCGACTACTGCCCTTTTAACTCAGCGGTAGAGTAACGCCATGGTAAGGCGTAAGTCATCGGTTCGAATCTGGTAAGGGGCTTTCAATTATTCCAGAGTCTACTTTAAAGAACAATTCAAAATTTCTTATTGATAAAATAAGTAATATAAGTTAACTTAACTTTTGATCCATTTTCAAAATTAGCTATTCTAATATTAATTTATTCATATGTGAAAAATATATGTGGTGCAAATTTCATTAATTAAAATTTGTAACTTTTGCTTTTATCCCCATCGTGATAGAATATAATTATACCTTCTTTGGTTTGGTAAATTTTAATACTGTTATTATCTATTTATGTTCAGTTTTTCTATATGCCTCTCTTTGAAGGTTTTTGAATAGAAGATACATATGAAGAATTGTAGAAAACAAAGAAAAGAAAAGTTTCCCTACTTTTAAATCCAATGGATTTATTCGATTATTAAATTCGGAGAGAAAGATATTATAGGTATATATTTATACGTTAATGTTTTCCTCTTCCAGGTACTTAGAAATAATTGAAGTAACTTAACAGGAGAATCATTATGACTATAGCTATTGGAAAGTCTTCCAAAGAACCAAAAGGTTTATTTGATAGCATGGATGACTGGCTAAGAAGAGACCGTTTCGTTTTTGTGGGTTGGTCTGGTCTATTGCTTTTTCCTTGTGCGTATTTTTCTCTAGGTGGATGGTTCACAGGTACAACTTTTGTAACTTCATGGTATACTCATGGATTGGCTAGTTCGTATTTAGAAGGATGTAACTTTTTAACTGCGGCTGTTTCAACTCCAGCTAATAGTTTAGCACATTCTTTACTATTATTGTGGGGACCAGAAGCACAGGGAGATTTTACACGTTGGTGCCAGTTGGGTGGTTTATGGACTTTTGTAGCTCTTCACGGCTCGTTTGGTTTAATAGGTTTCATGTTACGTCAATTTGAACTTGCACGTTCTGTTCAATTACGTCCTTATAATGCAATTGCATTCTCTGGTCCAATAGCAGTTTTTGTTTCTGTTTTTTCGATTTATCCATTAGGTCAATCTGGTTGGTTTTTCGCACCGAGTTTCGGTGTTGCTGCAATTTTCAGATTCATACTTTTTTTCCAAGGTTTTCATAATTGGACCTTGAATCCATTCCATATGATGGGAGTTGCTGGAGTTTTAGGCGCAGCTCTTTTATGTGCTATTCATGGTGCAACAGTTGAAAATACTTTATTCGAAGATGGTGATGGCGCAAATACATTCCGTGCTTTCAACCCGACTCAATCGGAAGAAACATATTCTATGGTTACTGCCAACAGATTTTGGTCCCAAATATTCGGTGTTGCTTTCTCCAACAAACGCTGGTTACATTTCTTTATGTTATTTGTACCAGTAACAGGTTTATGGATGAGTGCTATTGGTGTTGTTGGGTTAGCATTAAATTTACGTGCATACGATTTTGTTTCCCAAGAAATTCGTGCAGCAGAAGACCCTGAATTTGAAACTTTTTATACCAAAAATATTTTATTGAACGAAGGTATTCGAGCTTGGATGGCAGCTCAAGATCAGCCTCATGAAAACCTTGTATTCCCCGAGGAGGTTTTACCACGTGGAAACGCTCTTTAACGGAACTTTAGCTTTAGGTGGTCGCGATCAAGAAACCACAGGTTTTGCTTGGTGGGCTGGCAACGCTAGACTTATTAATTTATCTGGTAAATTACTTGGTGCTCACGTTGCTCATGCTGGATTAATTGTTTTCTGGGCTGGTGCAATGAATCTTTTTGAAGTAGCACATTTTGTTCCGGAAAAACCTATGTATGAACAAGGGTTAATTTTACTTCCTCATTTAGCAACCTTAGGTTGGGGAGTAGGCCCTGGTGGGGAGATTGTAGATACTTTTCCGTATTTTGTATCTGGAGTTCTTCATTTAATATCGTCTGCTGTTTCAGGTTTTGGAGGAATTTACCATGCATTGATTGGACCAGAAACTTTGGAAGAATCTTTTCCTTTTTTTGGTTACGTGTGGAAAGATAAAAATAAAATGACAACTATTTTGGGAATTCATTTAATCTTATTAGGTGCTGGGGCTTTCCTCTTGGTATTCAAAGCTTTATATTTCGGAGGCATATATGATACCTGGGCTCCCGGTGGCGGTGATGTGCGAAAAATCACTAATCTAACCCTTAGTCCAAGTGTAATATTTGGTTATTTGCTTAAGTCCCCTTTCGGCGGAGAAGGGTGGATAGTTAGTGTAGACAATCTTGAAGATATTATTGGAGGGCACGTTTGGTTAGGTTCTATTTGTATTTTCGGTGGAATCTGGCACATATTAACCAAACCTTTTGCTTGGGCCCGTCGTGCGTTCGTATGGTCCGGAGAAGCTTATCCATCCTATAGTTTGGGAGCTATTGCCGTTTTCGGTTTCATTGCTTGTTGTTTTGTTTGGTTCAATAATACAGCTTATCCCAGTGAGTTTTATGGACCTACTGGTCCAGAGGCTTCTCAAGCTCAAGCTTTTACTTTTTTAGTTAGAGATCAGCGTCTTGGAGCTAATGTAGGTTCAGCACAAGGACCAACTGGTTTGGGTAAATATATAATGCGTTCACCAACAGGCGAAATTATCTTTGGTGGCGAAACTATGCGTTTCTGGGATCTTCGTGCTCCATGGTTAGAACCATTACGAGGTCCAAATGGTTTAGATTTGAGTAAATTGAAAAAAGATATACAACCTTGGCAAGAGCGACGATCTGCTGAATATATGACTCATGCTCCATTAGGATCACTTAATTCCGTGGGTGGAGTAGCTACAGAAATTAACGCAGTTAATTACGTATCTCCTCGAAGTTGGTTATCAACATCTCATTTTGTCTTGGGCTTTTTCTTCTTTGTAGGTCATCTGTGGCATGCAGGCAGAGCACGTGCAGCAGCCGCTGGATTTGAAAAAGGAATTGACCGTGATTTCGAACCTGTTCTTTCCATGAATCCTCTCAATTAAAAATGAAGATTGAGTAAGAGACAGGTGAAAAAGATATTATAATTGTAATATTTTCTTCACCTGTTAATTAATATATTTCGGAAAAACAGGAAAGAGAGGGATTCGAACCCTCGATAGTTTTAAAACTATATCGGTTTTCAAGACCGACGCCATGAACCACTCGGCCATCTTTCCAAATAAAAATAAGAATTAACTGCTCAACTTTATTCAGAAATTATTCGGGAACGAAAATTGGCTTATATATTATTATTTTCAATAATCATTATAATAAAAATAATTATTATAAAACTTGGAGAATCACGACTATGACTATAGCTTTCCAGTTAGCTGTATTTGCATTAATTGCTATTTCATTCCTACTAGTTATTGGTGTACCCGTTGTATTAGCTTCTCCGGGTGGTTGGGTAAGTAATAAAAGTGTGGTTTTTTCAGGTGCTTCATTATGGATTGGCTTAGTTTTCCCTGTAGGTATTCTTAATTCTTCTATATCTTAGAATTAAATTTTCTAAATATTATTGATAGAAACTTTCTAGTTTACGAAAAATTAAAAAAGCATTAAAGGGTTATTAGTTCTGTACGGAACCATATATCTATATATATATCTATATATATATCTATATATATCTATATAGATATATATATAGATATATATAATATCTTAGTCGCGGGTATAGTTTAATGGTAAAATTCCTCCTTGCCAAGGAGAAGACGCGGGTTCGATTCCCGCTACCCGCCCCAGAAAGATGAAAAAATAGAATATGGCGGAGACAGGATTCGAACCTGTGACCTCAAGGTTATGAGCCTTGCGAGCTACCAGACTGCTCTACCCCGCGTTTCTATCTAACAATAATAGCATTCTTTGATAGAAAAAACAAGTCATAACCCTCTTTTACAAGAGGGTTATGACTTGTTTTTACCAACTAGATTTAGTTACTCCTGGCAATAAACACGCATGAGCCATTTCGCGAAGTAAATGTCTAGATAAACCAAAATCACGGTAATTAGCCCTAGGTCTGCCAGTGATTAGACGACGACGATGAAGACGACTAGGTGCACTATTCCGAGGTAAAGATTGCAATTTCCGACGAATTTCCCATTTTTCTTCCAAGGGTAAAGTTGTATCGATACCTTTTTTTAGGGAGTCACGTAAAAAATGATATTTTTTTTCTAATTTCTGTCTCTTTTTCTCTCGTTGAATAAGACCTTTTCTTGCCATAATTATTTTATTAATAAAAAAATTTTCAAATTCTGAATTCAGTGAGAAATTACCCAAATCTGCCAGATGTGGAGGCAATTGAGAACGCAGCATAAGTAAATATATATCCTACAGAGAAATGAGCTAATCCAACTAATCTTGCTTGAACAATAGAAAGAGCTACAGGTTTATCTTTCCATCGAACTAAATTAGCTAAAGGAGTACGTTCATGAGCCCAAGCTAAAGTTTCTATTAATTCTTGCCAATAGCCACGCCAAGATATAAGGAACATGAATCCGGTAGCCCAAACAAGATGTCCGAATAGAAACATCCATGCCCAAACGGATAAACTGTTCATACCAAACGGATTATATCCATTAATTAATTGTGAAGAATTTAACCACAAATAATCTCTTAACCAACCCATTAAATATGTTGAAGATTCGTTAAATTGTGCTACATTCCCCTGCCATAAAGTAATATGTTTCCAATGCCAGTAAAAAGTAACCCATCCAATGGTATTTAGCATCCAAAAAACAGCCAAGTAAAAAGCATCCCAAGCGGATATATCGCAAGTACCGCCTCTACCAGGTCCATCACATGGGAAACTATAACCAAATTCTTTTTTATCTGGCATTAATTTAGATCCACGTGCATCTAATGCACCTTTAACCAAAATTAATGTAGTTGTATGTAATCCCAAAGCAATAGCATGATGAACCAGAAAATCTCCTGGACCTATAGTTAAAAACAATGAGTTACTACTGTTATTGATAGCTTCTAACCACCCAGGTAACCATAGACTTTGACCGGCATTGAAAGCTGGACTATTTGTTGATGATAGAAGCACATCAAAACCATATAAAGCTTTACCATGAGCAGCTTGTATCCACTGGGCAAAAACAGGTTCGATCAATATTTGTTTTTCCGGAGTACCAAAAGCAAGCATTGCATCATTATGAACATAAAGTCCTAAGGTATGAAACCCTAAAAATAAACTGGCCCAACTTAAATGAGATATTATAGCCTCTTTATGTTCTAACATTCGAGCCAAAACATTATCTTTATTTTGTTCAGGATTATAATCTCTGATGAAAAAAATAGCCCCATGGGCAAAAGCACCTGTCATAATAAACCCAGCAATGTATTGATGATGAGTGTATAACGCAGCTTGAGTAGTGAAATCTTGTGCGGGGAATGCATATGGAGGTAAAGAATACATATGTTGAGCTACTAGCGAAGTTATAACTCCCAGCGAAGCTAAAGCAAGTCCTAATTGGAAATGGAGAGAATTATTAATAGTATCGTAAAGACCCTTATGTCCCCGTCCTAGTCTCCCACCCGGAGGAGTATGTGTTTCAAGAATTTCTTTAATACTATGCCCAATCCCAAAATTAGTTCTATACATATGACCAGCTATAATGAAAACAACAGCAATAGCTAAATGATGATGAGCTATGTCAGTTAGCCACAAGCTTTGAGTTTGTGGATGAAAGCCTCCTAGGAACGTTGAAATAGCAGTACCAGATCCTTGAGAAGTACCAAAAAGATGATTACTTGAATCAGCATTTTGAGCATAAACATTCCATTGACCCGAAAAAAAAGGTCCCAACCCTTGAGGGTGTGGTGATACAGTTAAAAAGTTATCCCATCTAATATGTTCACCTCTTGATTCAGGAATTGCAATATGAACCAAATGACCTGTCCAAGCTAACGAACTTACACCGAAAAGTCCGGATAAATGATGATTTAGACGAGACTCTGCATTTTTAAACCAGGAAACTTTAGGTTTCCATTTAGGTTGTAAATGTAGCCAACCTGCGGCTAGGGAAAGGGAAGCAAGTACAATTAGAAAAAGAGCTCCATTATAAAGATCTTGATTTGTTCTTAACCCAATTGTATACCACCATTGATATACACCAGAATATGCTATATTAACTGGACCAGAAGCCCCCCCTCTAGTAAAAGCTTCAACTGCTGGTTGACCAAAATGAGGATCCCAAATTGCATGGGCAATTGGTCTTACATGCAAGGGGTCTTGTACCCATGCTTCGAAATTCCCTTGCCAAGCAACGTGAAATAAGTTACCAGAAGTCCACAAAAAAATTATAGCTAATTGACCAAAATGGGAAGCGAAAATTTTTTGATAAAGACGCTCCTCTGTAATATCATCATGGCTTTCAAAATCATGTGCGGTAGCAATACCGAACCAGATACGACGAGTAGTTGGGTCTTGAGATAGGCCCTGGCTGAACTTTGGAAATCTTGATGCCATAATGCTTTTCGAATCCTCCTTAGCCGTTATCCTACTGCAATAATTCTTGCTAGGAAGAATGCCCATGTTGTAGCAATCCCACCTAGAAGGTAATGCGCTACTCCCACAGCACGGCCTTGTATAATACTTAAGGCTCTAGGCTGAATAGCAGGAGCAACTTTTAATTTGTTATGAGCCCAAACGATTGATTCAATAAGCTCTTGCCAATATCCACGACCACTAAATAAAAACATCAAACTGAAAGCCCAAACAAAATGAGCACCTAGGAACAGGAGACCATAAGCAGATAGCGAAGACCCATAAGATTGAATTACTTGAGATGCTTGAGCCCATAAGAAATCACGTAGCCATCCATTAATAGTAATTGAACTTTGCGCAAAATTACCTCCAGTAATATGGGTTATAACACCCTGTTCACTTATACTACCCCAGACATCGGATTGCATTTTCCAACTAAAATGGAAAATAACAATGGAAATTGAATTATACATCCAAAATAAACCTAAAAAAACGTGATCCCATGCAGATACCTGACACGTACCACCTCTACCAGGTCCATCACATGGAAAACGAAAACCAAGATTTGCTTTATCAGGTATCAAGCGAGAACTACGAGCGAATAGAACACCTTTCAATAAAATTAAAACTGTTACGTGAATTGTGAATGCATGAATATGATGTACTAAGAAATCTGCAGTTCCTAGCGGAATAGGTAATAGAGCAACTTTACTCCCTACGGTAATTACATCGCCACCACCCCAGGTTAAGCTTGTACTTGCAGAAGCATTTGGAGCTGTAAAATCTGGTGCCAAAGCATGGGTATTTTGTATCCATTGGGCAAAAACGGGTTGCAATTGTATAGCAGTATCTGAAAACATATCTTGGGGACGTCCCAAAGCGCTCATTGTATCATTATGAATATATAAGCCAAAACTGTGGAATCCCAAAAAGATACATACCCAATTAAGATGTGATATTATTGCATCACGATGTCGGAGAACACGATCTAATAGATTATTATATTGAGTCGTTGGATCATAATCTCTAACTAGAAATATAGCTGCATGTGCAGCAGCTCCAACTATTAAAAAGCCACCAATCCACATATGATGTGTAAAAAGAGAAAGTTGGGTAGCATAATCAGTAGCCAAATATGGATAAGGAGGCATTGAATACATGTGATGAGCCACAATTATGGTTAATGAACCTAGCATAGCTAAATTAAGAGCTAACTGAGCATGCCATGAAGTTGTTAAAATTTCATATAGACCTTTATGACCTTCGCCAGTAAATGGACCTTTATGAGCTTCTAGTATTTCCTGGAAACTGTGACCAATACCCCAGTTAGTTCTATACATATGACCAGCTACTAAGAAAAGAACTGCAATAGCTAAATGATGATGGGCAGTATCAGTTAACCATAAACCTCCAGTGACGGGATTTAATCCCCCACGAAAAGTTAAAAAATCTGAATATTCTGACCAATTTAGAGTAAAAAAAGGTGTTAATCCTTTTGCAAAACTTGGGTAAAGTTCAGCTAACAGATCACGATTTAGAATAAATTCATGAGGAAGAGGGATTTCTTTAGGATCCACTCCAGCATCTAGAAGTTGATTGATAGGTAAAGAAACATGCACTTGATGCCCAGCCCAAGAAAGAGAACCTAATCCTAATAGCCCTGCTAAATGATGATTTAACATAGATTCAACATCTTGAAACCAAGCTAATTTTGGAGCAGCTTTGTGATAATGAAACCACCCAGCAAAAAGCATTAATGCTGCAAAAACTAATCCGCCAATAGCAGTAGAATAAAGTTGTAACTCACTAGTTATACCAGATGCACGCCAAAGTTGAAAAAATCCAGAGGTTATTTGTATTCCTTGGAAACCACCACCAACGTCTCCATTTAAAATTTCTTGACCCACTATTGGCCAAACAACTTGAGCACTAGGTTTAATATGAGTAGGATCACCCAACCATGCTTCGTAATTGGAGAAACGAGCACCGTGGAAGTACATACCGCTTAGCCAAATAAAAATTATAGCTAATTGACCAAAATGAGCACTAAAAACTTTACGAGAAATTTCTTCTAAATCATTGGTATGGCTATCAAAATCATGAGCATCAGCATGTAGATTCCAAATCCAAGTAGTAGTGTTAGGACCTTTTGCTAGAGTTCTTGAAAAATGTCCAGGTTTAGCCCATTTTTCGAAAGAGGTTTTTACAGGATCCTTTTCCACCACAATCTTGACTTCTGGTTCCGGTGAACGAATAGTCATCGAGGTTCTCCTCTCTTCAGACGAGGCATAGGAAAAACCTACCCATAATAATTGGTGAAATTCTGAAAGATAGATTTTTCAATTTTTCCATCTCTTTTTCAGTTTGAAACTGGAGCAATTACGATACAGAAATTACCTAGGCAGGTCTTCAAATTTATTATGACACAATTTTAAGGTGCTTAATGGACCATGAACAGTTTCAAAGTTTCTTGTGAATTCGACATTTTTGTTTCGAAGCTAAAAATGTCATTAATCTATTTACATAATTTTCAATGGTTCTAGGATTTAATTATCTCCAGGAACCATCAAAAATTATGTAATTTCAATTATATAAACTATAAACGACCCGTCATTTTCAACCAATTATGTGCTTCAATATAATTACTTGGAGCAAGTAATATTGCTTGTTTCCAATAATCCGCAGCTTGATCAAACCATGTTTCGGAAGCTTCTAAGTCTCCACGTTGAATGGCTTGTTCTCCTCGGTCAAGATAGGTTGGTTAATACCTTCTTTGAGAACCGTACTTGAGAGTTTCCCATCTCATACGGCTCGGATAATAAAATTTTTTCATCTATTTCCATCTGGTTCATCCAAAAAAACTTCTTTTTTTTGAAAAGTGAAAAAAATTATTGAAATAAGTTTTTATTTCATGCTTCTACAAAAAATATAAATTTATCTTTTTTCCAACTATTGAGTAAAAAATTCAGTTCATAAAGTTTTATTCAACAGTAACTATCTTAACGGATATTATAGAGACTTATTATTCTTTAGGATCTAATTCTACACCACTGTTTCACTAACTAACTAAATCAATTTAAATTACAGAAACTGATTTTTTCTCATTTTCGTTAATAAACAGAATATTATTGTTTCGACTCAATTTTTTCAATAATTGATCTTTATGATGCTTTTGTCGGTTTATTTAATTATCCATAGAGTTCATAGGCTTTCTCATTATACATTGAGTTTTAATCATTATTTTCTACAGCTATAAAAAATCCTGTTTTTCGGGATTAATATGTAAGTAACCCCCACTTTGATATTTTTCGGATAGTTGTTTCTAACTAATAGAATCTATAATATAGATAGTCGCACGTAATGACAGATCACCGCCATGTTATTAAAAGCTTGCGGCAAAGAAGGATTTCGTTCTAAGGCTTGGAAATAGTATTCTAAAGCTTTAGCATGTTCTCCATTACTCGTATGTATGAGACCTATATTGTATAATATATAACTTCGATCATATGGATCAATTTCCAAACGCATTGCTTCATAATAATTTTGTAAAGCTTCCGCATACTCTCCTTCAGATTGAGCTGACATTCGTTACGGTTGTCTGTAAACTCCGTTTCAAAACCGTACGTGAAACTTTTCATTTCATACGGCTTCTCATTTATAGTATATAAAAATGGCTATTTCCACAATAATATGAACTATTACTTGCTCTAGTTAACCAAAAGCATAAACTATTCGGGCTAGTGTTTTTATAAGAAAATTTCTAACCATCCTCTTTTATATAGATATTTTTCAACAGATAAGTTAATCTGTTAAAATCTATTCTTTTACAATTTCTTCGTTCTTCATGCTTAGTATTTTGTAAGAAGTAGTTGATATGACAATCTTCGATGGTTCTATGGGTACCCAAAATGCAAACGAGATGGAAATTTATTTACCCAACCATATATTTGATATTTATGGAAAATCCGTATTATGACGAAGCTTTTGTATTGTCAATTCCTACACGTAATACTCTTCATTTTATGTATGCCTATAGAACCCAAAATTATAAAAAAAATTTTTATATTTCATAAAATATTTTATAGGTTTGACCTTATGCTTGATACTATTATTTAGTACCTAAGGTTACTTTAATCGAGGGTACTCGACAGAAGGTATTATTTTTACCGAAAAATTAACCTTCACTAAGCATAAGTTTTTGTTATTATTTCATAATAACATTTTGTATCAACTTTATTCTTGGTTTAAACTCGAGTCACACCATCTCTATAATAAGTAAATGCTTCTTTTTCCCGTTGCGTCGTCGGAATTACTCGTAATAAAATATCTGCTACAATTGTGAAAGTTTTATCAATAAAATTATCATTTTTTTGAGATCTAGGCATATTTAGTCATAAATTTATTAAAATTACATTCATCACTTTTTCTCGATCTTTATGTGAAAGTAAATATATGTATAAATGTATAAAATCTTTTCATTGAAATCTTTTTTTCAATTCTGTAAATCAGAATTATAGTTTTTTAGTATTAAATATACTTGTGGTTATACAACCAGCAAAACAAAAATTGTTTTAACCTGAATTAATCAGATATAGTATTATACTAATATGTTTGGAAAGATGATTGAGTGGTTTAAGATACAGCATTGGAAATGCTGTGTAGACAAAAGTCTACCGAGGGTTCGAATCCCTCTCTTTCCCAACTGGTTCATCTCTATATGAATCTGATGCTTAACTTATTCCGTAATAAAACATTGATCGGTGGGAAGAAACAATTGAAAACGTATAATATTCAAGTTATATTAAACTTGACGAGAATAATATTCGACAACTAACAATTCATTAATTTTCAAATTAACCCATTCACGGTTAACCATTTGATTAACGGATCCTTGTAATTGTGTTGAATCAAAAGTTAAATGACTTGGTATTTTCAATTTCTGAAATAAATTTAGATTTTTAGTAATTATTGATTGAGATTTCTGTTTATTTCTTATTGTGATTATATCACCGGGTTCACAATTATAACTGGGAATATCAACTGTATCATTATTTACCGAAATATGTCTATGATTAACTAACTGCCTTGCCCCAGGAATTGTGGTAGACATACCCAAACGAAAAATTGTATTATCCAAACGCATTTCAAGCAATTGTAATAATACTTGACCTGTTGAACCTTTAGCCTTTCTAGCAATACGCACATATTTCAATAATTGGTGTTCTGTCAATCCATAATGAAATCGTAATTTTTGTTTTTCTTCCAATCGAATACGATACTGAGAAACTTTTTTATTGGAAGTTGAACGATCGATATAACTAGATTTTGATTTGAACGTTTTACTCGTCAAACCCGGCAAAGCTCCCAGGCGACGTATTATTTTTACACGAGGTCCTCGATAACGGGACATAAAAACTCCTTGAATGTTGAATTTATAATGAGGAAATAATAAACATAAAAAATTTTTACAAAAATATTGATATTTCAATACATTTTTTACTTTTGATTATTGGGGAATAAATGGAGAAACAAATTCAAGAAATTTTTGAATGAGAAAGAAGTAAGTAAGCCCGCTATCGGAGTCGAACCGATGACCATCGCATTACAAGTGCGATGCTCTGACCTCTGAGCTAAACAGGCTGTGGAACAAATTATATAATTCTTTGACTATTTCAGTAAAGAAATTCGCTTCATTTCATTCAACTATAAATCTATTCGATAATGTGGAAAGATTATATATATATAGATGCAAAAAAACAAGCACTAAATTTGGAATTATTTATAAGCACTTAAAGAATGTATTGCATAATCATGGATAAAGCACTATAATTAATTTCGATAGAAGCAAACTGAATCTTTTTTTTCCGCAAATTCTTCTGACTTAATAGGAAAATTACATTAATGGGGGTATGGCGAAATTGGTAGACGCTGCGGACTTAAATTAATTGAGCCTTAGTTAAGAAATTTGCTAAGTGATTGTTTCCATATTCGGGGAAACCTAGGTTGGGGGGAATAAACATAGTAGGTAATCCTGAGCCAAATTTTGTTTCCTTCGCGAAATAGGTGCAGAGACTCAAAGGGAACTATCCAAACAAAAATGAATTATTTATTAATTATTAGTTCGTTTTATAATGAATTTTTATATATGTAAATATAATGAATGATATGAGGATGAAGATAGAGTCCATTTTTACACGCTATATTTGGCAACGATGTAAATCATTGTAAAAAGAAAATCCGTTGGCTTTTTAGACCGTGAGGGTTCAAGTCCCTCTACCCCCATTCAAATTCAGTACCTTTCAATATTGATATAAAAATCACTTTCATGCTAAAATTTCTTGTTATAAAAGTGCCGGGATAGCTCAGTTGGTAGAGCAGAGGACTGAAAATCCTCGTGTCACCAGTTCAAATCTGGTTTCTGGCATATCTATTTGACATCTAGAATATATGCTCGTTTCGTGACGTATTTCCACGCAATACATACATAATATATATGCATGTATTACATTTTTCCGATCACTAATATGCATCTTGCAATTCGTAAAAATCAGGTATGATATAGTCTTTACGTAAAGGCCAACCTATCCAACTTTCGGGCATTAAAATACGTTTAAGATATGGGTGATTTTCATAAACGATTCCGAACATATCATGAGATTCCCGTTCCTGAAAATCAGCACTTTTCCATATCCAGAAAACAGATGGAATTATCGGATTTTTTCTTGATACAAAAATTTTAATACACACCTCTTCGGGTTGATCCGCATTATCATATACCTTCGTTAAATGATATACACTAGCCAATAAACCACCTGGCTCAATATCGTATGCACATTGTAAACGCAGGTAATTGAAGCCGTAACTATATAGAGAAACAGCTATAGAAGGCCAATCTTGAGATCTAATTTGTAAAGTTTCTATACCTTGATAATCGAAGCCTAAAGGTCTGTGAGTTAAACCATGCTTAATTAACCAAATAGATAATCGTCCTTGTATTTTATTATTATTGTCCGTAGCGTGTACCATATTGTATAAAAAATTTTTCAATTATTGTTTTTTCGAGAAGATGATAAGATTTCAGATTTTTTCCCAATTTGTTTAAACTCTAATTTTGACTTCGACGAAGTTGTTTCAAATTGAAACAATTGATTTGATAATAGTTGATTGGATGTGTCCGTGTTTTCGGTTAATAACAAAGCAAATTGATGAGTTATAGTGAAGTATCTTTCACCTTGTTCCATTTTTCCTCGATCATCATATATTTCTTGAGCTATCTTCTTACGGAGTTTTATTACAGCATCGATAATAGCTTCTGGCTTGGGTGGACAACCAGGTAAATAAATATCAACTGGAATTAATTTATCCACCCCGCGAACTGTTGTGTAAGAATCTGTACTAAACATACCACCCGTAATTGTACAAGCGCCCATAGCAATAACATATTTTGGTTCGGGCATTTGCTCATATAATCTAACTAGAGAAGGAGCCATTTTCATAGTAACAGTACCAGCTGTTACAATAAGATCAGCTTGTCTAGGACTAGATCTAGGAACTAAACCATAACGATCGAAATCAAATCTTGAGCCTATTAATGAGGCAAATTCGATGAAACAACAACTTGTCCCATAAAGAAGGGGCCATAGACTTGAGAGTCTAGCCCAATTTGAAAAATCATTAAAAGTTGTCAGAATAATTGAATCTGTAAAAGTTTTATTAAGTGAGGAAAATTCTATATCATTTACAATATTGTTAGTTAGTTCTTTTCTAAAATTATTTTCAGAAAGATAATTTATAGAATTTAATACCATTCCAATGCTCCTTTTCGCCATGCATATATTAAACCAAGAATAAGTATAGAAATAAAAATTAAAGCTTCTATAAAAGACAATATTCCAAAATCATAGAAACTCATAGCCCACGGGTAAAGGAAAACGGTTTCGACATCGGAAACAACGGAAACTAGAGCAAACATATAATAGCGAATCTGAAATTGAATATGAGCACCCCCCATAGGCTCTATACCTGATTCGTAACTAGTAAATTTTTCTGGCCCTTCGTTTTCAGGTGTTATCAATTTTGATATTGATAAAATTATGGCGGGAAAGAGAGTAACTATTAATAGAAATATCCAAAAATATTCATATTTTTGTGATTGAAACATTGCAACCCCCTCAGATAAAAAAAAATCAATAACATCTTTTGTTATATGATCATTACATATCTTACTCCTGAATTGCCCATACATCAAACTTCAATGTGTGATACTCCAATATACTCTATACTAGTATACTTTTATCTTCTTAGATAATACTCGAAAATTTTAGTAAAAATTATTAATATTACTAAATATTTATTTCGTAAACAAAACTTGAATTTTAATAATCGGGAGAATGTGGAGATTAGGGCTATACGGATTCGAACCGTAGACATTCTCGGTGAAAGAGTTTTAAATTAAGTTATTAATTTTTTCTTATAACCTCTTTCAAAAACCCAACATGCATTTTTCTATGCATTGGGCTTAGTCATTAACTAATATTCAATTTAGTTATTTTATCATCCTTTATTATTATTAATAAGATAATTCCGTGTGTTTCATTTAGCAATCCCAAAGTTTTTTGAAAAATGAAAATTTGACTTAGGTTTGTTCTTCCGTATACATGGATATGCTCAAGATAGAGTCTCTCTTGCTTAATTTTCATAAAACTTTATACACCTTAAAGTTCATACAGCAGAAAAAAGAGTATCTAGAGGTCCCCGTAATGTTCTCATCATGTATAATCATTAAAAGAATTAAAGATTAACCATATCAATCTTAATAATATTTCAATTCTAAAAAATTGAATCTTTTTCTGTCAGGCTATTTTTTTCTTAAAAAAAAAGAGTAAGACAATTATTTTTACTTCACAAATTTACTTGTGAACCGAATATTTCGGTAATTTTTTTCAGAAATCATTGGCGCACGTGTAAACGAGGCGCTCTACCACTGAGCTATAGCCCTTTATGTTAATACTGTATTACTAACAACCGCATTTATTATCAATTTTTTTCTACTATTTGTCAAGTTTATTAGATAATGTTTTTTTTAGTCTTTCCATCTCAACTCTTTTCTCGTATATATATATATATATATATACATATATATATAATCAAGTTCAATGCCTACTTAACTCAGTGGTTAGAGTATCGCTTTCATACGGCGAGAGTCATTGGTTCAAATCCAATAGTAGGTAATTCAGAATATTAGGTGTTATTTAAGTTCAAATAACACCTAATATTAGGCTAGTATATATATATTTGAAATATATATTTCAAATATTAATTGGCAATACCTGAAACATTTATATTTATTGCTTCTAGTCTAGCTTTAGCTCTTTTAAAAGCCAAATTAGCTTCAATAACTTGTTTTTTTCCTTCCGCTTGAGCTAAATTGCTTTTAGCTTTTCCAAAGGTATCTCGAGCTTCTTGCAAATCAATTTCATTTGCTTTTTCAGCTTCATTAACTAAAATGATCATCTGATTATTTTCTATCATGGCGAAACCACCCATTAAAGCCATAGTGGACCATTGTTCTTTGAGACGTATTTTTACCACCCCTATATCCGAAGCTGTTAATAGAGGGGCGTGATTAGGTAATATGCCAATTTGTCCACTATTTGTAGATAAAATAATTTCTTGAATTTCGGAATTCCAAACAATTCGATTAGGTGCCATTACGCGAAGATTTAATGTCATTTTTTTAACCTTGTAAAGTAGCAGCTTTTGCAGTAGCTTCATCAATATTTCCTACTAAATAAAAAGCCTGTTCCGGCAAACTGTCTAAATCTCCAGAAAGAATCATTTGAAAACCTTTGATCGTTTCGCGCAGACTCACATATTTCCCTGGAGAACCAGTAAAAACTTCTGCAACGAAAAAAGGTTGGGATAAGAATCTCTCAATTTTTCTCGCTCTTGCTACCGTTAAACGATCTTCTTCAGACAATTCATCCAATCCCAAAATAGCTATAATGTCTTGTAATTCTTTATATCGTTGCAAAGTCTGTTTTACTCCCTGTGCAGTCTCGTAATGTTCTTCACCCACAATCCAAGGTTGTAGCATCGTAGACGTTGAATCTAAAGGATCTACAGCAGGATAAATCCCTTTCGCTGCAAGTCCTCTGGATAAAACTGTAGTAGCGTCCAAATGTGCAAATGTTGTAGCAGGCGCAGGATCTGTTAAATCATCTGCAGGTACATAAACTGCTTGAATAGAAGTTATTGATCCTTCTTTTGTAGAAGTGATTCGTTCTTGTAAAGTACCCATTTCCGTACTTAAAGTTGGTTGATATCCAACTGCTGATGGCATTCTTCCCAATAAAGCAGAAACTTCTGATCCGGCTTGAACAAATCGAAAAATATTATCGATAAATAAAAGAACATCTTGTTTGTTTATATCTCTAAAATATTCTGCCATAGTTAAAGCTGTTAAACCAACCCTCATTCTAGCGCCAGGGGGTTCGTTCATTTGACCATATACTAAGGCTACTTTTGATTCTGAAATATTTTCTTCATTAATTACTTTGGATTCTTTCATTTCCATATAAAGATCATTTCCCTCACGGGTACGCTCTCCTACTCCGCCAAATACTGATACACCTCCATGAGCTTTAGCAATATTATTAATTAATTCCATAATAAGTACTGTTTTACCAACCCCTGCTCCCCCGAATAATCCAATTTTTCCTCCACGGCGATAAGGTGCTAGAAGATCCACAACTTTTATTCCCGTTTCAAAAATAGATAATTTAGTATCTAGTTGAGTAAAAGCGGGCGCTGCTCGATGAATTGGTAATGTTGTGCTAGCATCTACCGGACCTAAATTATCAACGGGTTCTCCCAAAACATTAAAAATCCTTCCAAGAGTTGCTTCACCAACAGGAACACTTAAAGGAGCGCCAGTGTCAATAACTTCCATTCCTCGCATTAACCCATCCGTAGCACTCATAGCAACAGCTCTAACCTTATTATTTCCCAATAATTGTTGAACCTCGCAAGTGACATTAATTTCTTGACCCGCGGCGTTTTGACCTTGAACAATTAAGGAGTTATAAATATTAGGCATCTTGCCGGGTGAAAAAGCGACATCAAGTACTGGACCAATAATTTGAGTAATATTTCCCACATTCTTAGCAATAAGTGTGGAAGTTCCAAGAAATAGAAGATTCATTCTCATAATTTTTTTTTAAGTTGATTATAATAAATTGTAATGAAAAAATACTTTGTATAGGGGGGTCAATTAATAATAAAACATAATATCTGGGGGAGGAAGAAAACAAAATCTGAAATAAGTAATAATATCATTATTTTGTTTTTATATCGATGATATTTTCAGATATATTATTCAATCATGAATATAATGAATATAAAAATTATATATATATATAATTTTTATATTCATTATATTTGCCGCCAAGGACGAGATTAATAACGTTGATATAATTTTTATTTGGAAATTTAATATATTGATTGGGAAATTATTCTACAGAATATAAATGGTTCTGGATCAATCTGTAAAGGGGTGAGAAAATATTGATATATGTGAGCATAAATGTATAATCGGGTTGCATTACATATTAGGAACAATATACAATAATAATGATGTTTTATTCATTTGGAAAATGTGGCAAATTTATAAGGATAAAACTTTTTTTGAGTAATAAATTTTTAAAGATCTCACTATCGAGTAGACCTCATCTTTGCTAGAGTATAAATTGATTTGTAGGGAGGGACTTATGTCACCACAAACGGAGACTAAAACAGGTGTTGGATTCAAAGCTGGTGTTAAAGATTATAGATTAAATTACTATACACCTGATTATGAGACGAAAGAAACAGATATTTTGGCAGCATTTCGTATGACTCCTCAGCCTGGAGTACCACCCGAAGAAGCAGGAGCAGCAGTAGCTGCCGAATCTTCCACTGGGACATGGACTACTGTGTGGACTGACGGGCTTACAAGTCTTGATCGTTACAAAGGCCGATGTTATGATCTAGAACCTGTTGCTGGCGAAGAAAATCAATATATTGCTTATGTAGCTTATCCATCAGATTTATTCGAAGAAGGTTCTGTTACCAATCTTTTCACTTCTATTGTAGGAAATGTATTCGGATTCAAAGCTTTACGAGCTTTACGTCTTGAAGATTTACGAATTCCTCCAGCTTATGTAAAAACTTTCCAAGGTCCACCTCACGGTATCCAAGTTGAGAGAGACAAATTAAATAAATATGGTCGTCCTTTATTGGGTTGTACCATTAAACCCAAATTAGGTTTATCTGCTAAAAATTATGGTAGAGCTGTTTATGAATGTCTTCGTGGTGGACTCGATTTTACAAAAGATGATGAGAATGTGAATTCTCAACCATTTATGCGTTGGAGAGATCGTTTCTTATTTGTAGCAGAAGCGCTTTTCAAATCTCAAGCTGAAACTGGCGAAATTAAAGGACATTACTTAAATGCTACTGCAGGTACATGTGAGGAAATGATGAAAAGAGCTGCATGTGCTAGAGAATTGGGTGTACCAATTGTTATGCATGATTATCTTACAGGTGGTTTCACTGCAAACACTACTTTAGCTCACTATTGTCGAGATAATGGTTTACTTCTTCACATTCACCGTGCGATGCATGCTGTTATTGATAGACAGAAAATTCATGGTATGCATTTCCGTGTATTAGCTAAAGCATTGCGTTTATCTGGTGGAGACCATGTCCATGCTGGTACCGTTGTGGGGAAACTGGAAGGAGAACGTGATGTAACTCTAGGCTTTGTTGATTCATTACGTGATGATTATATCGAAAAAGATAGAAGTCGTGGTATTTACTTCACACAAGATTGGGTTTCTCTACCTGGTGTATTACCCGTAGCATCTGGTGGTATCCATGTTTGGCATATGCCGGCTCTGACTGAAATTTTTGGAGACGATTCTGTATTACAATTTGGTGGTGGAACCTTGGGACACCCTTGGGGAAATGCTCCTGGTGCAGTCGCTAATCGAGTTGCATTAGAAGCTTGCGTACAAGCACGTAATGAAGGACGCGACCTTGCTCGTGAAGGTAATGAAGTTATTCGTGAAGCTACTAAATGGAGTCCAGATTTAGCTGCTGCTTGCGAAGTTTGGAAAGAAATTAAATTTGAATATGAAACAATAGATACTTTATAAAGCTCTCCCTTATTTTCTTCACCCCAAAATTGGGGTGAGAAAAACAAAAGATTCCTCAACAAAAACAAAATTGGGTTTGTAGCTCAGTGGATTAGAGTTCATGCTTCCGAAGCATAAGGTCAAGGGTTCGAGTCCCTTCTAACCCATTTAGAACAATTAATTATTTGTAATTTTTAATGCATATTTTTATTAAAAAACTTCCAATTTTTTGTAAAATAAACTATTCCGTTTTATTATCAAATTAGTCAATTGTAATTTCCAAGACTTTGTGTTTTTCTAGATAAAAAAATATGAAATCTTAGATTTTCCCATTAATTCCTCATGACGTTTTGAAAAAAAATTAATTATTAATAATTAATTTTTTGTTTTCTTGATATCTCATAATGAATGAGTTTTGAAAAAAGGAGGAAACTTTGAATGTCTTTGATGAATTGGTTTGAAGATAAACGAAGATTTGGTGGATTAATTGGAGCTTTTATCGAAAAAGCTACAAAAGGGTATATATTTAGTGAGAGAGAAAAAGATAAATATATAAAGATTGATACTACAAAAGGTTTATGGACTAGATGTGATAATTGCGAAAATATGCTATATGTTCGATTTTTGAGACAAAATAAGAGAATTTGCGAAGAATGTGGATATCATCTACAGATGAGTAGTACAGAAAGAATTGAACTCCTGATTGATCATGGAACTTGGCATCCCATGGATGAAGATATGACTGCCCGAGATATTCTCAAATTTTCTGATGAAGATTCTTATAAAAATAGAATTGTATTTTATCAAAAACGAACAGGCTTAACTGACGCTATTCAAACAGGTATAGGTAAATTAAATGGAACTCCCATTGCACTTGGAGTTATGGATTTCCAATTTATGGGAGGTAGTATGGGCTCAGTCGTCGGAGAAAAAATAACTCGTCTTGTGGAATATGCAACTTTAAAATCGATTCCAGTTATAATAGTCTGTTCTTCGGGTGGAGCACGAATGCAAGAAGGTACATTGAGTTTGATGCAAATGGCTAAAATTTCTTCGGTTTCACAAATTCATCAAGCGCAGAAAAAATTACTTTATATAGCTATTCTTACCTATCCAACAACAGGAGGAGTTACTGCAAGTTTTGGTATGTTAGGCGATATAATAATCGCTGAACCTAAAGCTTATATTGCATTCGCTGGTAAACGAGTAATTGAACAAACTTTACGTCAAAAAATACCTGATGGTTTTCAAGTCGCTGAATCTTTATTTGATCATGGTTTATTGGATTTGATCGTTCCTCGAAATTTATTAAAAGGTGTTTTAAGTGAAATTTTTGAACTATATGCTTCAGCTCCCCGCAAAGAATATAGTGAAGTATTTTTTAGATGAAAAATTAATCGCGTTATACCATTTTTGGAATATTTGATAAAAACGATATATTATTTATTATAATAACATATAATTCTTATTTAGTTCGCTTTTTCACAAAATATAGTATAGATTGTTTATCCCCATTTTCTACAATTTAATTCTGAGGTAGTTTCTCATGACAGCTTCTTATTTACCTTCAATTTTTGTACCTTCAGTAGGATCGGTTTTTCCAGCTATTACAATGGCTTCTTTGTTTATATATATCGAACGAGATGATATCTTATAGAAATAACTTCCATTCATTAGTAAATCAATGATGAACGATGAAAAAGTAAGTCATACTATATAATATAGTATGACTTACTTTTTCATCGTTCATCATTGATTTTAGCTTTAATTAAAAATTAAAAAAAACTTCAATAATTCAATTATTTTTAGGAGATTTTGTTTTGTTATGAATTCACAAGTTGAGGATATTCGAGTAGATTTTGTAACCGGATCCCGAAGAATTGGGAATTTTTGTTGGGCTTCTATTCTCTTATCAGGTGCGCTAGGTTTTTCCACTGTCGGATTCTCCAGTTATTTACAAAAAGATTTAATACCATTTTTATCCGCCGAGCAAATTTCATTTATTCCACAAGGACTTGTTATGTTTTTCTATGGTATAGCAGGTTCATTTATTAGTTTGTATTTATGGTTCACTATTTGGTGGAATGTAGGCAGTGGCTATAATAGATTTGATAAACGAAAAGGTATTTTTTCGCTTTTTCGCTGGGGATTTCCTGGAAAAAATCGTCGAATTCTTATTCAATTTTATATTGGGGATATTCAAGCAATACGTATGGAAGTTCAAGAAGGATTTTTATCTCGTAGAGTTCTTTACATTAGGATGAAAAGTCAACAAGATATTCCGTTAAGTCGTATTGAAGAATATTCAACCTTGGAAGAAATGGAGACTAAAGCAGCGGAATTAGCTCGTTTTTCAAAACTTTCTATTGAGGGGATTTGAAAGACATTTATTTGATAAAGTGAGTTTCCCCTGGATAAGGAGAAAAAAATGAAAATTTTTTTAGCAAAATCAAATTATTTCATGAAAAATCTATCCTACTGGCAAATAGTACCCTATAAGTATCTCGAAAAAGCCTATCGGGCTAGCAAACGTATAGAGAAAATAAAGAAAAATTATTTTCTATATAAAAATATGCTTTTTTCTTCCAAACGTTCCTGGCAATCAATTCTTTTTTATACAAATACAGAATTAAATAATTCTGTTTTTATAATATACCTAAGTCTACCGAAATATCAATTTGGTTTATTTTTCACCAATTTCCTTCAATTTTTAAAATTTATAATGTTGAATAAGTTTGAAAATTTTTTTCTCAAGGATAAAATCTTAAAATATAAATCTTATGAGAACAAACCGCTACGAACAGGTGTAAGTTTTAGCGATAATTCGGAGAAAGCATTAATTAGAAAAATTAATAGAAAATTAGCTTGGATTGAAGCTACTCTGAATGATTTATCCGTATGGCGACGTTACTATTTATCTACGTTTTCAACATCTATTGATTCAAAAGATGAAAATGAATATGCTGTAATAGGAATGAAAAGACCCGGATTGACAACAATATCCTATGAATCCATTGGTTTGTTACCACGGTCAATAACACGTACTCTTTCGAGATTTAAAGCAGAATTAACGAATCAATCGAGCTCATTAGTACTTCAAGAGTTTAGATTAGCAAAATATCAAGCTTTAGCTTCTTTGCAGTATATTGGATGTTTAATTATTATTCCTTTATTAACTTCTCTCTCCTCCCAAAAATGTTTTTCAGAACCTTGGATTCATAATTGGTGGAATAATAATCAATCACAAATTTTTCTAACTTCTTTTCAAGAAGAAAAAGCTTTAGAAAAACTTCAAGAAATTGAAGAACTTTTTTGGTTAGATAAAATTATTGCAAATTCGTCGTATACAATACAATCACAAAATTTGACTGGTGAGATACACCAACAAACTGTTGAATTAGTAGAGAATTACAACGATGATAGTATTAAAACTATTTCACATTTATCAACAGATATTATTTATTTTATTACCCTTAGTAGTTTCCTCATTCTAGGTAAAGAACGTCTTGTTATTTTAAATTCTTGGGTCCAAGAATTGTTTTACAGTTTGGGTGATACAATGAAAGCTTTTCTTATTCTTCTATTAACTGATTTATGCATTGGATTTCATTCCCCCCATGGTTGGGAACTTGTAATAAGTTCTTGTTTAGAACATTTTGGTTTTGTTCATAATAAACGGGTAATTTCCTGTTTTGTATCAACATTTCCAGTTATTTTAGATACAGTTTTTAAATATTTGATTTTTCGTCATTTAAATCGTATATCGCCTTCCATCGTAGCAACTTATCATACCATGAATGAATAAATTCGCATTTTTCGTTATAATTTCATTAAAAATAAATGAAAAAACGATTTGAATTTTCTGTTACATATAAATTCAAACAAAATTAGAAAATTTTAAAATTTTTATTTTTATTGCTAGGGGAATGGCAAATGCCTCAAATTGAGTAATTTAAATAAATTATTTTACTCATTAAAAAATTATTTGAAACGGATAATGGAACTATGCAAAATAGAAAATTGAATAACTCAATTATAAAATGGGTAACGCGAACGATTTCCTTGATAAGTATTATAAATATAATTATTTGGCCATCTCTGTCAGAAGCATATCCGATTTTTGCACAGCAAGGGTATGAAAATCCTCGAGAAGCTACGGGCCGTATTGTTTGTGCTAATTGTCACCTAGCCAAAAAATCTGTCGATATAGAGGTCCCACAATCGGTTCTTCCAAATACAGTGTTTGAAGCGGTTGTTAAAATTCCCTATGATTTACAAGTGAAACAAGTACTTGCTAATGGGAAAAAAGGGGGTCTAAATGTTGGAGCAGTTTTAATTTTACCAGAAGGTTTTGAATTAGCTCCTGTTGATCGTATTCCCCCAGAAATAAAAGAAAAAATGGGCAATCTCTTCTTTCAGCCATATAACAACGAGAAAAAAAATATTTTGGTAATAGGTCCCGTTCCAGGTAAAAAGTATAGTGAAATTGTTTTTCCAATCCTCTCTCCAGACCCAGCTACAAATAAAGATGCTTATTTTTTAAAATATCCCATTTATGTTGGTGGAAATAGAGGAAGAGGGCAAATTTATCCCGATGGAAGTAAAAGCAATAATACAGTTTACAATGCTTCAGCTACAGGTAAAATAAATAAAATTTTACGGAAAGAAAAAGGTGGGTACGAAATTGTAATAAATGACATATCAGATGATCATGAAGTTATTGATATTATACCTCCAGGCCCTGAACTTATCATTTCAGAAGGGGAAAATGTGAAAATTGATCAACCTTTAACTAACAACCCAAATGTTGGTGGTTTCGGACAAAGTGATGCAGAAATAGTTTTACAGGATCCATTACGTATTCAAGGTCTTCTTGTTTTTTTCGGGTCAGTCATTCTCGCGCAGATCTTCTTGGTACTCAAAAAGAAACAATTTGAAAAAGTACAATTAGCTGAGATGAATTTTTAGTTTTTTATCTCGTTTATCAAATTCAAAGATTTAATTACAATAAAAAACTTTACTTTTTTATTAAAAAAGTAAAGTTTTTTATTGTAATTGGAGTAAGAAGTAATTCTTTATATGTATTATTTCATTTTCGTCTTACAAAGATGATCCCAATCCCGAATATGATCCATGGAAAAAAATACCTACTAAACCGATTACAATGATACCGGCTACAGTACCGATTAGCCATAAAGGAATCCTTCCGGTAGTATTGGCCATTGAATTCAACCCCCTTGTTTTCAAATTTTTATTAAATGGTCATATCTAGAGACATACGCAGTTACAAATAATAGAAAAAAGTATTTTTTCCAGATGAGGCAAAGACGTTATTTCTCTTAGTTAAGAAAATAATTGGAGAATAGAACGGCAAGCACAAATATTAATAGTAAGCCCCAATAGAGGCTAGTACGATTTAATTCTACACTTTGTTTATTTGGATTTGGTTGTGTCATAGCTTTAAGGTTTTTCTAATAGTTTATCGTTGGATAAATTGCATTGCTGATATAGCTCCCAAAAAGAAAACTGTAGGTACAGCTAACCCATGAACGGCTAACCATCTCACTGTAAAAATTGGATAAATTCTATCTATAGTCATTAATACCCCCCTAAAAGGATTTTGTAAATTCATCAATTTGTTCCAAAGAATTGAAACGACCAGTTATTAGTGGAATCTCTTGTCGATTTTCCGTAAAATATTCATTTGGACGGGGACTTCCGAACACATCATAAGCCAAACCTGTGCTGACAAATAACCATCCCGCAATAAATAAGGAAGGTATAGTAATGCTATGGATTACCCAATATCGAATACTGGTGATTATGTCAGCGAAAGGACGCTCTCCTGTATTTCCAGACATGGTTAGCTCCGTATATATTTGTAAAGACAAGAGGAATCAATTTCATAGAAGAGAAAAATTCTAAGATTTAAAATCTGCTAATTTTTTTTGTTCCCTTAATCTTGTTATGTTGTCAATTCTATACCAAAGGTATTTGTGAACCATACTGACTTAGTATAGCTAATGTTCCTTTGACGCAGCAAGAAAAATTTTAAAAAATATTATTATCACCATAATATTATATATATAATTATATATATATAATTATCTTTACCATCATTACTATTCTTAATATCAACTACATCTGCCATATAGTTCTTTTCTATACGAATAAATTTTTGATTTTTTCCTACGAAAAAATTTTATATAATTTATTGATCGAAGTATATGCAACATCTTATTAGGTTTTTCATGCTTATCATAATTAGTTATTCTTTATTTTTAATCGGGGCTTTAACATTAGCATTAGTGTTATTTATTGGTTTGAGTAAGATAGAACTTATTTAGAAAAAACGATTCATCGGGATATAAAATTCCATTGTATTTCCCAAAAAATTAATTTGGGATCAATAACGAACTAGAATAATCAATTAATTCGATATTATTTTGGTTGATAAAATAACAAAAATGGTTGAAGCTTTACTCTCTGGGATTGTTCCTGGGTTAATTCCAATAACGTTACTTGGTTTATTTGTAACTGCATATTTGCAATATCGACGTGGAGACCAATTAGATCTTTGAATCATTTTTTTGAATTCAAATTTCTTTAAGTTAAATGAGTCACGCTCTGTAGGATTTGAACCTACGACATCAGGTTTTGGAGACCTGCGTTCTACCGAACTGAACTAAGAGCGTTTATAAATTTTGTCACAACCTTATATATGCAAATATAAAGGTAGGGATGACAGGATTCGAACCTGCGACATTTTGTACCCAAAACAAACGCGCTACCAAACTGCGCTACATCCCTCAATTTCAAAATTTCCATAATTATTATACTTAATTTATTCTAGTTATTATCTTTGCAATCGGGGGATGAGGGAAGAGAAAGACTATATTAAATTATAGTAGTATTTTTCCGGGGGGATTATTTAGGCTACGGCGTCTGTATTATAATATTAATCTGCAAATAAAAATATGGAACAAATTATATTGGGGAAATGAAAGAGGAGAGAAATTAACGATGCAAGATGCAAAAACCTATTTATCTACAGCACCTGTTTTAGCTGCATTGTGGTTCGGATTTCTAGCTGGTTTATCAATAGAAATTAATCGTTTTTTTCCAGATGCTTTAGTTCTTCCCTTTCTTCAGAAATCGATATAAATTATTGACTCAATAAGTTTTTAAACTTTTTTCACTAGAAATAGATATAATTTTTTTGTCTTAAATATACTTAGAAGTCATTTTATCAATATTTTTCAAACAGGTTTTATAAAAAAACCTAAAGTTTTCAGATAAAACTATGGCTAAAAGTAAGGAAATAAGAGTAACCATCAATTTAGAATGTATTAATTGTGCTGAAAATTTTGAGAAAAGATGTCGAGGTATTTCTCGATATACAACTCAAAAAAATCGTCGGAATACATCAATGAGATTAGAGTTGAAAAAATTTTGTCGTTATTGTGGTGGCCATACTATTCACAAAGAAATAAAAAAATAAAGAATATTTAAAAGTTTTATAGAATTAATTTATGACCAAATCTAGAGGATCCTCTCGTAAACGTATTCCAGCAATTAGATCCGGAGAATTCATTGATTATAAAAATATAAGTTTGCTTCGACGATCTATTAGTGAACAAGGAAAAATATTATCTAGACGAACAAATAGATTAACTTCGAAACAACAGCGTTTCCTGACTTTAGCAATTAAACGAGCTCGTGTTTTAGCCTTATTACCTTTTCCCAATAACGAAAATTGATTTGTTATTTTCTATATAAAGTTATTCTCTTCATTGGAACCTTCCGGAAGGTTAATTTAAAAACTTACCGGAGAGGTTCCTTTACTATTTCTCTCTTCTCGTGATTAGTTCAATTATTGTAGAAAGAGCAAATTTATCTAATATAGCTATTTGAGCAAGTATTTTTCGATTCAAAAAGATTCCATTTTGATACAAATATTGTATCAATTTATTATAAGAAATTCCATTGTCTCGTGCTGCTGCATTAAGTCGAGTAATCCATAAACGACGAAAATCTCTTTTTTTTTTACCTCTATTACGATGAGAGGATGCTAATGCTCTCATTCCCTGTTGGTTGGCAGTTCTAAAAAGTTTTGAATGAGTTCCACGAGATCCAGATGTAAGCGTAAGAATATTTTTACGACGTTTTCGTGCTACGCAACCACGTTTAACCCTAGTCATTAGTCTGTGCTCCTTCGAATTATTAGAAAACTTTTATGTGGTAAAAAAAAAAATAACTCATTCCAAAATATTGCTTAGTTTTTCCATATTTCCTACTATTCCTTTCAAGATATTTAGATTTATCTTATTAAATTCTTTACTTGTTAAATTGCTATATTTCCAATGTATAAAATAAAAATTCCAAAAGCTTTTGCTGTTATAACTTTCCCCAACATGATTTTTTAAATTTGATAATCTCTTACTGAGAGAGGGATGATACCTCTAACTAAGTAAAATCATGAATTCCTTTGTTTCTATAGTTTCTACTTCAACGATTCGGTCCTTTTAAATTGCCAAAGTTAATTCAATTAGTATCAGTTATTTGTATAGATACTGATTCTGAGCTTTTCATCTAACTAAAATAAGAAATTCATTAACGGCATGTTTAAAAAAAGTTTGCTCAATAGCTGACCTTTTTATTTCATTTTTTCAATAACTTATTGTGTGAAAAATTGTGATTATATTCCCCGCTTAACGGATTGATGATCAATCGCTACCATTGAGGAATGATTTTCTATCCAAAATAAAAGGTGGTCGGATTTGCACCAAAAAAAACTATAAATTTCATTTGAAATAAATGATGTATCTCCACTTTAGTTACTATATAAAGAATTAATCTGCAAGAATTGTCTCAAATATAAAGCAAGTGTTTGATTCAAACAAGTCGCACATACACTCTAGTACATACTCCCCGACGTTGCGGACATCCCTTCAGAGCTGGGGATTTCGTTCTATTTTCAATTCGTTGTCTCTTATTCCGAATTAGTTGTTGAATAGTAGGCATTTTAATTTGTATGCAGAATTTCACGGTTTGGCATTAATCCAACCCTAACAAATCAATTTATATTTTATTTCTAATTATTTGTAGAATTTGAATTATTTTCTATAGCAACTAAATCAACAATACCGTAAACTTTTGCTTCGTTCGCTGACATAAAAACATCTCTTTCCATATCTTCGGAAATAACCCATAAAGGTTTACCCGTTCTTTGTACATAAACTTTAGTAATACAATCGCGAAGTTTCAAAACTTCTTCGGCCTCCATAATGCATTCCCCAGCTTGTCCATCATAATAAGAACTAGCTGGTTGATGAATCATTACCCTAATTAATAAACAATATTCTAATTTTTTTTTAGAACTTAAAATAAAATATATGAACTGTACAGGCATTTTCACGTGCATACAGCTCTATAATAGATTCGATCTTCGTTTCCAATTTTCAAAAAAAATTTAATTACGAATATCTTAAAATTATTATTATCATCCATAATAATGATCTAAAAAACCATCTTTTACCAGATTTCACGATCGTTCTGTTGCTATATGAAAAATAAACTGATCCTGTTCAATTTTATTAAACAATTACAAAGTTTCTTTCAATTACATTTTTTTAAGTAAAACTTTACTCACGAGTTTATGACGCTAAAACAAAATCGTTAAAAATATTTTTTTTTATTGAATTTTTCTCAATTTCATATAAAAAAGATATGTCGTGTTATTTTCCACTTTCCCGGTGTTGGACATAAATATAAAGGAAAGACACATTGACACAAAGCGTGAGGTAGTGCTATACGTTTGGTAATTTCTCCACCAGTTAAAATAAAAGAACCCATTGAAGCTGCTAGTCCCATACAAATTGTATGTACATCAGGGACTACGAATTGCATAGCGTCATAAACGGAAATTCCAGCTAAAACAGCCCCCCCTGGGGAATTTATATATAAAAACATATCTTTACTTTCATCTTCTCCATTAAGATACATCATAATACCAATAAGTTGATTCGCGATTTCATCATCTACTTGTTGACCTAAAAAAAGCAATCTTTCTCGATAAAGTCGATTGATTAAGATAAATTCATCATCTTTTTCTTTTAGAAACTGTACGAGCATTTTTAAGTGCATACAGCTTGAATCATTGTAAAAAATTATAGACTTCTTTACATTTTTTTGTTCAATTTAGCTTTATGCTCATTGAACTTTCCTTCCTATATTGATGGACTCGTAATATTATCACAACAATTTTCTTATCCCCGTAGTAATTTCAATTTAAATCTTTAGGTTCATGTTCTACTTCATAAGAAATTTTATCCGATTATTAGTTGTACATATAAACAAATAATTTTTATAATTTTTTCAGTTTGTTCTCTATTTAAATCATTGGAAGAAGCTCAAACACTTTATTTATTTGAATTAACCATAGATTTTATCGAATTAATAAGTTTTTGATCTAAACATCACGCTTTAGAGTTTTGGATATATTGATCAATTTCAAGTGAGTGATGGATAATTCAGTCGGATAAAATGATGGAGATAGATTCCATATAATTAAAAGGTTCGATAAGGCGCACTATACATCAATCCATACGGCATCTTCCTCTCCAGGGAGACGAAAAGGAACTTTCGGAACACCAATAGGCATATTTTATTTTAACTCCATTAATTAAATACAACTCGGTTATTCTAAAACGTAGGTTTTGAGATAGATATATTATACTCAGATTATACTTTAAATAGTAAAATACTGAATATAACATTTTAATATGGGTTATTAAATCAGGAATATAAATTTGTTATTTGGATCCGTATTTAATAAAAACTAAGTGGGACCAATCTCTTTACTGTGATACTGAATGCACAAATGCTAAAATGTTTTTGATTACGTTTATTGGTAGAGGACTTAATCATATTTTATTTAATTATGTTGACCCTTGGGATGATTGAAAGAGGGCTCAACAAATAATAGAAGCTTCTAATCCGAAAAAAAAAGTTACATAGCGTTTAATTCTCTTTGAGAAAGGGGTTTTTTATGGGTTTACCTTGGTATCGTGTTCACACTGTTGTTTTAAACGATCCCGGTCGCTTAATCGCCGTGCATTTAATGCATACTGCATTAGTATCCGGTTGGGCTGGTTCAATGGCTCTATATGAGTTAGCTGTTTTCGATCCGTCAGATCCTGTTCTCGATCCAATGTGGAGACAAGGTATGTTTGTTATACCCTTCATGACACGTTTGGGAATAACGAAATCATGGGGGGGATGGAGTATAACTGGAGAAACTGTAAGTAACGCCGGTATATGGAGTTATGAAGGTGTTGCTGTTGTTCATATTGTGTTATCAGGTTCATTATTTTTAGCCGCTATTTGGCATTGGGTTTTTTGGGATTTAGAATTATTTCGTGATGAACGTACAGGCAAACCTTCGCTTGATTTGCCTAAAATTTTCGGAATTCATTTATTTCTTTCTGGAGTACTATGTTTCGCATTTGGTGCCTTTCATGTAACAGGTTTATTTGGTCCCGGAATATGGGTGTCAGATCCATATGGATTAACTGGAAAAATACAACCTGTAGCACCAGCTTGGGGTGCAGAAGGGTTTGATCCTTTTGTTCCAGGAGGAATAGCTTCTCATCACATTGCTGCAGGTATTTTAGGGATATTAGCAGGGTTATTTCATCTTAGTGTTCGTCCTCCTCAGAGACTTTATAAAGGTCTGCGTATGGGGAATGTTGAAACAGTCTTGTCGAGTAGTATTGCTGCGGTGTTTTTCGCTGCTTTTGTAGTTGCTGGAACTATGTGGTATGGTTCAGCAGCGACTCCAATAGAATTGTTTGGTCCTACACGTTACCAATGGGATCAAGGCTTTTTTCAACAAGAAATAGATCGAAGAATTCGTTCGGGAAAAGCTGATAATTCAAATTTGTCTGAAGTTTGGTCGAAAATTCCTGAGAAATTAGCATTTTATGATTATATTGGTAACAACCCAGCCAAAGGTGGTTTATTTAGGGCTGGAGCGATGGATAATGGAGATGGTATAGCAGTCGGTTGGTTAGGTCATGCAGTTTTTAAAGATAAGGAAGGTCATGAACTTTTTGTACGTCGTATGCCGACCTTTTTTGAAACCTTCCCAGTGGTTTTAGTAGATGAAGAAGGAATTGTTCGAGCTGATGTTCCTTTCAGAAGAGCAGAATCTAAATATAGTGTTGAACAGGTAGGGGTAACCGTTGAATTTTATGGTGGTGAACTTGATGGAGTTAGTTTTGATGATCCTGCTACCGTGAAAAAATATGCAAGACGCGCTCAATTAGGCGAAATTTTCGAATTTGATCGGGCAACTTTAAAATCAGATGGTGTGTTTCGTAGTAGTCCTCGAGGTTGGTTTACTTTCGGTCATGCAACTTTTGCTCTTCTTCCCTTCCTCGGTCATATTTGGCATGGCGCTAGAACATTGTTTAGAGATGTTTTTGCCGGTATTGACCCAGATTTGGATGCTCAACTTGAATTTGGAGCATTTCAGAAATTAGGAGATTTAACTACTAAACGGTAGAAAAATCTAAAATATATTTCTATGTTTTTCTCTCAACAAATAGAAATTGAGTATACTCAAATGTTTTTATTTTCCTAACCTCTCCTCGAAGGAAATGATCATTTGATAAATACAAAAATTTTTTGTAAATTTTTACCTAATATACAAACATATGGAAGCATTGGTTTATACATTCTTGTTGGTAGGTACGCTAGGTATTATTTTCTTTGCTATTTTCTTCAGAGAACCGCCTAAAGTACCAAGCAAAGGAAAAAAATAAAAATCTTTTTATGCCCAATGACTCTTTTTTCAGAGAGTCATTGGTTAGATTTAGTCTTCATGTTCTTCGAAAGGATCTCTTAGTTCATTAGAAGGTTTTCCAGAAGCAGTGTACAGAGCATAACCGGTAAAGCTGATAAGTAGACAAGATATAAAGATAGCGACGAAAGTTGCGGTTTCCATTTTTTAAGTAATTTCCAAGAATATGGTATAGTTTCAATGTATATTTCTAATATAATAGTACACAAAGTTAATAAATCTCAACTTAATCAGAGAAATTTATGGCTACACAAATAATTGATGATGCGCCAAAAACTGGCGGAAAGAAAAGTGGTATAGGTGATATATTAAAACCGTTAAATTCAGAATATGGCAAAGTAGCTCCAGGTTGGGGAACAACTCCTCTTATGGGTATTGCAATGGCTCTTTTCGCTATTTTCCTAGTTATTATTTTGGAACTTTATAATTCGTCTGTTTTATTAGATGGAGTTCCAGTTAGTTGGTAATACTAAAGATTTAAAAAAGAAAAAATTATCTTTTTCAAATTTTGGTAGTTCAATCGTGTAATTATTAAATTAATCGGAAGGATTTTTCGAATATGGGTGTGCGGCTCGTTTTGATCGATTTATTAATAATATGGGATTTCAAACCCTTTCATGTCAAATAATGAAGTTTTCTCTTTGTCAGATTTTCCGAAATTATGAGCATCTGAAGCACGAAAATAATAGAAATTGAAACTATGATTAATTCTCATAAACCTATTCATTCGACTTTGTAATCGATATATTATCAAAATCTCTTTTTTCTCTTCGATCTATTCTGAAACCACAAGATGACTCGAAAAGAAAAAAGAGATTTTGCTAGATCCAAATGAAAAGAAAAAATTTAATCCATTAATTTTTTTCTAAGTAAGTCATCAGAGCGTAACCAGAATCTAAAGTTTTATAAATAGTTATTACGATTTGAACCAGATAATTTTGATATTTAATTAACAGAAGAAGAGATTGCTCAAATTTAATTACAATTCGGAGAGAATGAATGTATAAATTAACTTGAGATTAGGATGAGTTTAATTTTTAAATATATTAATTAGAAATGAAACTTGTTTTAGCCGTATGATTATAAATAATCATTTACGGTTTTTTGAGGGGGAAAACATTGTTAACCTATCTCAATAAAGTATATGATTGGTTCGAAGAGCGCTTAGAGATTCAGGCGATTGCAGATGATATTACCAGTAAATATGTACCTCCTCATGTTAATATATTTTACCGTTTAGGTGGTATCACCCTAACTTGCTTTTTAGTTCAAGTAGCTACTGGTTTTGCTATGACTTTTTATTATCGTCCCACTGTTATTGAAGCTTTCTCATCAGTTCAATATATTATGACTGAAGTCAATTTCGGTTGGCTTATTCGATCAGTTCATAGATGGTCAGCCAGTATGATGGTTCTAATGATGATTTTGCATATTTTTCGTGTTTATCCGACAGGTGGTTTCAAAAAACCCCGTGAATTAACTTGGGTTACTGGAGTTATTTTAGCAGTATTAACTGTATCTTTCGGTGTTACAGGGTATTCATTACCTTGGGATCAAATTGGTTACTGGGCTGTTAAAATTGTTACTGGTGTTCCAGAAGCTATTCCGATAATAGGATCTCCATTGGTTGAATTATTAAGAGGAAGTGTAAGTGTAGGTCAATCTACATTAACTCGTTTTTATAGTTTACATACATTCGTATTACCGCCCCCCACTGCAATAGTCATGTTGATGCATTTCCTAATGATTCGCAAGCAAGGTATTTCGGGTCCACTATAGTATAATCTCCTGCTAAAATTTACTAATAGATTTAGTTTATTTTTTATTCGACAGTTGGATTTTTCGCATCTTAAAAAAATTAATTTTTTGAAAAAAAAAGGAAAAATGAATTATGGGAGTGTGTGACTCCAGTAAATACTTAGTTTTGCTATACAGAAATTTTATTTAATCTGTCACATAAGAAATAATTATGTGTTTTTTATCCCAATTATTCTCCACAGGAAGAAATAAGAACTTGGGTTTATGCTTTAACTTAAAAAATATAATTCTATGATTGAATGAGAAACTAGATTTCGTCAAATTCAAATAAGTTTATATATATATGTAAATATAAAAATTCTAGCATAGAACTGCATTCATTCCTATTGCATTAAAAAAAAATATATCGGAATAATAGAAAAATCTAAGGAAAAATAATTGCATTAGTAAATAATTTACGAGTCAAAATTTTGTATTTTTTAAATAAGTATAAATTGTGAAAGACTATCCAGAAAACAATAAAATTAATTTATTTGGATTACGAGTATTGAAAAGAATTATATAATTTTTTGTCAGTACTTGAGCTGGCGGATACTAAAGTATCATTTCCAGTTCTTTGGGGGGATTATCCCAACCTATCCTAATAACAAAAAAACCTGATTTAAGTGATCCTATATTACGAGCTAAATTAGCAAAAGGTATGGGACATAATTATTATGGAGAGCCCGCCTGGCCAAATGATCTTTTATATATATTTCCCGTAGTTACCTTAGGGACTATTGCATGCACTGTAGGTTTAGCTGTTCTAGAACCTTCAATGATTGGTGAACCAGCCAATCCTTTTGCAACACCCTTGGAAATATTACCGGAATGGTATTTTTTTCCAGTGTTTCAAATACTTCGGACAGTACCTAATAAATTATTAGGTGTACTTTTGATGGCTGCAGTACCTGCAGGATTATTAATAGTACCTTTTTTAGAGAACGTTAATAAATTTCAAAACCCTTTTCGTCGTCCAGTAGCTACTACAGTATTTTTAGTAGGTACTGTCGCAGCTATTTGGTTAGGAATTGGAGCTGCTTTGCCAATTGATAAATCTCTGACTTTAGGGTTGTTCTAAAACTTACTAAGTTATTTTTTATCAAATAACTGAAATTTAGTTTGAGGCAAGAAAACCCCAAAAAGACCTTTTTTCACTTTTGTGAAAAAAGGTCTTTTTGGGGTTTTCTTGCCTCAAACTAAATTTCAGTTATTTGATAAATCAATCGAAAAACGTTTTTTCAAAGATTCTAAAACTTGTTCTACCGATTTTTTGCCAAAATTTTTGATTTTTACCAAATCATTTTCACTATAATTTAACAAATCATATATGGTATGTACATCAACTCTCTTCAAACAATTATAAGCTCTAGCTGGTAATTCTAATTGGTCAATAAAGATATGTTTAAAAAGAGTATCTTTTGTCATTTCCCCCATATCAACTGATAATGATTGAAAAGGTAAACAAGGTATATTGGATTCTTTTCTTTTCCCTATTTCAGGAGTCGTTTCTTTCCTTTCGGAATTTATTAGAGGAATAAATAAATCAATCAAATTTCGAGAAGCTTCATAAAGGGCTTCTTTTGGGGTTAAACTTCCATCAGTCCATATTTCGGGAAAAAGTATTTCTTTTATTTTCTCTCTCAATCCAAAAGAATGAACGCTATAATTGACGTTCCTTATTGGCATAAATACTGCATCTATTGGAAAAATATTATCTTTGTATTTTTGTAAATTTTCTATACGATATCCACGATCTTTTTCAATGTTTGATTCAATATCTAGCGAAATAGCTTCCGTTAACGTTGTTATATATTGTGTATTATCAATTACCCTAACTGATGGAGGTACTTTTATATCTTGCGCAGTTACTTTTTTTGGTCCGTCTATAGAAATATATGCTTTTTGAGGTTCGTACGAATCACTTCTAAACACAATTTCTTTTAAATTAATCAAAATATCATGAATAGATTCTTGAACACCGATTATTGTAGAGTATTCATGTTTAACTTTTTTTATAACAACATATGTTATTGATGCTCCCTCAATCTCATTCAGCAAGGCTCTACGCATAGCTATTCCAACTGTATTAGCTTGTCCCTTTCGGAAGGGTGAAATAGCAAATCTTCCATAAAGAAGACGTTTACTCTCCATTCTGGATTCAATGCATCTCCATTGCAATATTTGGGTAGATACTTCAATTTCATTCTGAATCATATGAATATTTTTAATAGTTTCTTCATTTATACACGTCTTTTTCTGGGAGGTCGGCAACCATTATGTGGCATTGGTGTTACATCACGCACAAAACTTAGTATAATACCACTTCTACGAATGGCTCGTAATGCTGTATCCCTTCCTGGACCTGGACCATTAATCATAACTTCAGCTTGTTTCAAACCTTGGTCGATTAAGATTCGAGTGGCGTTTTCAGCTGCAGTTTGAGCAGCAAACGGTGTACTTTTTTTTGCACCCTTGAATCCACAAGCACCAGCCGAAGACCAAGAAACTACTTGTCCGCGTATGTCTGTAACAGTTACAATTGTATTGTTAAAACTTGCTTGGATATGAATAACTCCTTTGGGTAATCTACGTTTACCTTTACGCAGATTAATTTTTCTTATAGATTTTGGCATAGCTTAGTATATATATAATTCGATGTAATGTAACTTAAAAATTTATTTCTAACCTTGTCTCTGTTTATGTTTTGGATTGGAACAAACTACCATTATTCGTCTCCGGCGACGAATTAATCGGCAATTTTCACAAATTTTACGAACAGAAGCCCGAATTTTCATATTTATATCCTTCTCTTAATAGTGATATTTTTTCAATTATTTGAAGATTTTGCACGGAGTCTGTATGTTATACGACCCTTAGTTAAATCATATGGACTTAATTCTACTTTTACCCTATCCCCGGGTAATATTCTTATATAATTCCGTCTTATCCTACCCGAAATATGAGTCAACACTTGACATCCATTATCTGAACAAACGCGAAACATAGCATTCGGAAGTGATTCCGTGACTACACCTTCCATATCAATTAGATTTTGTTTTTTCATTAATAGGAGAATGTTCCTTTGAATTAACTAATGTTGATAAAAACACTTTCAACTTGCTTTCTATAACGAGTTTATATATTGAATTACCATACATAACATAAGAGTTCTCCTCCAATTTTTTTTTGTCGAGCTTCTCGATCGGTCATAATACCACCAGAAGTAGAAAGAATTACAATACCCATTCCTCCCAAAACTTTTGGAATTTCTTTATGATTCGAATATATTCGTAAACCGGATTTGCTAATACGTCTCAAAGTTGTTATATACGCTTTCTTCTTCCTTCCCTGATACTTCAAATTTAAAATTAAAACATTTTTCTGATTATCAACAAAATCTTCTATAAAACCTTCTTGTAAAAGAATTTTTGCTATATCTCGGGTTGTATTAGTAGCAGGTACTTGAACAGTTTTGATTTTTCCCAAATTCGCATTTCTTATGGAAGTTATCATATTAGCGATGGTATCATTACCCATAAAAACTCCTTGAATTGATCAAAAAATATTATTTCTACATGTTTTCCCGTTGATTCAAGACAAAGATAAAATTTTTGATTAAATTCAAGAAGTTAACAAAGTCTTTTTTATTTGTTCAAAAAATTTTTACTCTAAAATATGGTCTTTTGTCAAAATTATACGATATAAATGTAGAAAATTTTTTATAAAACTTCAGGAGCTAATGAAACAATTTTTGTAAAATTGGCTTCTCTTAACTCCCTAGCAATTGGACCAAAAACCCGCGTTCCTTTTGGGTTCCCTTCTTGATTAATAACAACTGCTGCATTATCATCAAATTTTATTATTGAACCATTATTGCGTTTAAATTCTTTTTTAGTACGTACAATAACTGCTCTAATTATTTCCGATTTCTTTATTGGCATATTAGGAACTGCTTCTTTAACAACGGCGATTATGATATCACCAATATTGGCGTATTTCCGATTACTTGTTCCTATAACCCGAATACACATTAATTTTCGAGCTCCACTATTATCTGCAACATTTAAATAAGTTTGAGGTTGAATCATTTTTTTTTTGTTTATGCCCCTTTCTCCCCAGAAAAATTTGATATTTTATATCAGGGGAAGGAATAAGGTGAAAAATTGAATATATATTTTTTTCACATCTTTCCATATTTTTCACTTGTCGTAATAAACTGGGTACGTATAGGCATTTTATAGGCAGCAATTTTCATGGCTGCTTTAGCTATATTTCCAGATACTCCACTTATTTCATAAAGTATTTTTCCAGGTTTAACTACAGCAACCCAATATTCAGGTGCTCCTTTACCCGAACCCATACGTGTTTCTGCAGGTCTCATAGTAATTGGTTTATCAGGAAATATACGAATCCATAATTTGCCGCCGCGTCGAGCATAACGAGTTATAGCTCTTCGGCCTGCTTCTATTTGTCGAGACGTAATCCAAGCAGGTTCAAGTGCTTGAAGAGCAAATTTTCCGAAACAAATTGAATTGCCTCGAGTAGCTATTCCTTTTAAATTTCCTCTGTGTTGTTTACGAAATTTTGTTCTTTTGGGGTTATAGTCGAACTTTTCGCTACTTCAGAATCGGACGTGAAAGTTTCTTCTCATCCGGCTCCTTATGAATTCAAAAATTTTCTAAATTTGTTTGAAAAAATCATTAGCAAATATCAACTCTTGAAAATAAAAAACAATTTCATTGGTTTCCTTTGCTATCCCAACCTAAGGAATAAAAAAATATTCCAAAAATTTCCTCGTTTTCATGATTCAAACTTTTTCGATTAGGTTTTTTTTTTTTTCGCAATTGAGCCCAAAAATCATTATTCAATTTCCTCAGTTTTCATTGAATAAGAACTCTTTTTTTTCTGCTTTGTAATACTGCTACGGAATTTTTAATTATTCCATAAACCATACGATTCTTTTCTATTTCATTTCGCTTTACATAAAATGTTTTTCATTTCTGTGGAAACAGTAATCTAATAAATATTTTTTAGTTAGTTTATTGGTTCAATCCAATTTTATAGTCATGAATTTTTTCTAATGTCTTTCAATAAGAAATTCTATGTTTTCAGAATTTTGACGAATTCAATAAGAAAGTCATATCTACGAGTCACACACTAAGCATAGCAATTTTTTATTAAATTTATAAAATAATTATTTTTCGTTTTGAAATATCCAAACTTTTATTCCCAATACTCCATATATTGTTCGAGCTGCATAATGACAATAATTTATTTGAGCTCTAATTGTTTGTAAAGGAACTCTACCTTCTCGTGCCCATTCCACACGAGCTATTTCTGCCCCATTTAAACGTCCAGCTATTTGTATTTTTATACCTCCGATATTTCCTTTCCTTGCCAACTCTATTGCTTTTCTCATAGTTCTTCTAAAAGCCACCCTACTTTCCAATTGCAAAGCAATATATTCTGCGAGAATATTAGGTTCTTCATAAGGTTTCGTTATTTCAATCAAAGTTAATCTAAGTCGTTTATCTCTGGGATCTACTACGTTTTGTACATCATTTCTCAATTGTTCAATTCCTCGTCCGCGATTTTCTATTGATAACGCAGGGAATCCTGTATATATTTCAACTTGAATCAAATCGGTTTTTCTGTGAATTTCAATACGTGCTATTCCACCATAATTCGAAGAATTTCTTATATGTTTTTTTACGTAAAATTCGATACAATTACGTATTTCTCTATCGCTTCCAAATAGTGTGGAATATTTTTTTGGTTTAGCGAACCAATACGAATGATGACTCTGCGTTATACCGAGCCTAAAACCAAGTGGGTTTATTTTCTGTCCCATATATTTTATTTTATTTCAGATCCTATTAATAAAGTTTTATTTTCTCATTCAGAAATTATTCCCATTACAATCTTTATATGGCAAGTAGGCTTATGTATTGGATAACCTCGTCCTTGAGCCCTTGGTTGTAATCTTTTCAAGAAACTTCCTTTATCTACCTGAATCTCATTTATGAATAAATCACTTTTGTTTAATCCAAAATTATGATTTGCATTTGCTGCTGCGGAAGAAAGTAGTTTTAATATTGTATTACAAGCTCGATATGGCATGAATTCTAATATCATTAACGCTTGTTCATAGGAACGACCACGAATTTGATCAACAACTCTACGTACCTTATGGGGGGACATACGAATATGCTTATTCAAAGCTTCAATTTTTAGGTTAGATTTTTTAAAAGTTTTCATTGAAAATTATCTTACAATTAACGTCGAGATTTTCTATCATTCTTGGCATGTCCCTTAAAAATTCGTGTAGGAGCAAATTCTCCCAATTTATGACCGACCATACGGTCTGTTATATAAATTGGTAAATGTTCTTGTCCATTATGAATAGCAATTGTATGACCAATCATTGTAGGTACGATAGTTGACGCACGAGACCATGTTATTACTATCTTTTTCTCCCTCTTAATATTCAAATTCTCGATTTTTTTTAATAAATGATCGGCTACAAAGGGACCTTTATCTATTGAACGTGTCATTGCCAACAATCCTTTATTTTTTCTTCTTATTTTTTAGCTTATCCTACGACGAAGGATAAGAGTATCGCTATATTTATGATTTTTTCGACTTCTTTTTCCAAGTGCAGGATGGCCCCAAGGGGTTAATGGTTTTTTACGGCCAATAGGAACTCGTCCTTCTCCACCACCATGAGGGTGGTCAATTGGATTCATAACTACTCCTCTAACTTTTGGTCTTTTTCCTAACCAACGTTTAGAGCCTGCTTTACCTATCCTCAGATTATTCGCATCAACATTTCCAATCTGTCCTATTGTTGCCAAACATTTTTGAGGTATTAGACGAATTTCCCCTGAAGGTAATCGTAATGTTACTAACTGGCCCTCTTTCGCTATAATTTTCGCAACAGTACCAGCCGCCCGGACCAATTGTCCACCTTTGCCTGGTGTTAATTCAATATTGTGAGTAGCCGTGCCTAATGGTATATTGGTTGAAGTAGACTTTAATATTTCACGAAAATTTGGAGTCTCTTCCCAAACTGTACAAGCTTCTTTCAAAGCATACAGCTTTCTAAATGTTTATATATTATGTTTCTCACATTCTTGGTTTTTCCCATCATCTGGCTTGTGTTTTTCACTTAGCATCAGAAAGAATGACTTTATTTACTCACGTCTCATATTTCATATGTTTATAACTTGGGAAGCATAATAAAAATATTTGATTGTATTAATTATTTCTTTCCAATTTGTCTATGACCTACGAATTGGAATTAATTAATTGATTTTTTCCAAAAATTCCTTTGAAAAAATCATTACCTATTTTTGAATCATATATGCCTTGATTAATTTCGTCCATATTATAATATCTTCCAAGTTTATGATCTTATAACAATCAAATTAAACTTTATCACTTGCTAGTTTGCCTTTTCAGTTTCCTTTAAGGTCTCTTAATTAGAATTTCAAATTAGTGAAAGATTTTAAGGTTTTACGTTAGTCGGTTATTTCCGCATACGTGAATAAATAATTCAAACCGCACTCAAAGGTAGGGTGTTTCCGACTGAAATAGGCGATGTTGGACCCGAAATGATAGTATCTCCTATTCTGATTCCGCGAGGGCACAAAATGTATTTCTTTTCACCATCCTCGTAGTTAGTCAGACAGATATAAGCGTTACGATTAGGATCATATTCTATAGTTTTGATTTTCCCAGATACATTTT